ACAAGTTGCTGAGTTCGGCTTTCGGGGCTACCTACTTTAGGGCTTATGTAATATATAAAGAAGAGCCCTCTTAGGGCCTTTTGTTTAAGGGCTGCTCGCCTTTTGAATAGAAAGGAGTGGGAGAGCAGAGGTGATTTCGGTAAAGCGATGCATGAGCTGAGGCTCCCATGTCCCGCCGACCCTCTGAAAAGTCAGGTCGTAAAAGAGCTCATAGGGAGTCAGAAGCAAGCAGAGTCAAAGGCGGGGCAAACTCACATAAGCGGAGGGGAGACACATTCATGAAAAGCGAGAAGACGTGCCGTAGGGGACTGACCAACTATGAATAGATCTTACTTACGGGTAAGATTAGGAACATCTATTAGTCCGTATCGTGGGTCTACTTGTTACAAAAGGCGAGCATCCACATTCCAAAACATTGACAGAGGTCCTCAGGCAGACATCGAAAAGGGGACGAAAAGAGTCTATTTACCTTTACAATATTCCGGAATGTATCATGGCTCTATCTATTCATTAAAAAAAAAGAGTTCTGCATCTCTCCGAGGCTGGGGAAGAGAGAGCGGGGGCTACGAGCCCTCTCCCGTTGTTGTTCCCGGACCACCCATACCTTCTTTCCCCTTCGCCCGGTCCGGTGAGATCAGATTTCTCGAACGAAGTGAAGTGATAGGAAGAGAAGACGGCTGGCGGGAGATCTCTACTCATAAAACCCCTTAACTAGTAAGGGGAAAACGAAAGTGCGCTCCTGCGCACCAGCTGAAGAAAGGAGCTTTGGAAGCTTACCTTATTAATAGGGTTCCAAACCTATCTTACTAATAAGAAGAAAGGGGCAAGCTAAAACCTACTCCTAACAAGTTGCTGGGTCGAAGTATTGCATTCTCCATCCGCCCGACAGCAGCAGAGGGGTTCGATTCCCGTTATACGCGATGTGGCGAAAAAGACTGATTCAACGAGATATGCCTTGCCTGCATTAAGATTTAAAACTTGTCGTCTACTTTCAGGAAATGTTTGGAACAGAGAACTTACAATAATACAACGCCGCATTCTCCAAAGATTGAGAAACAAGAAGAGATCTATTAAGAGAAAGATTTATTCGAGAGAAAATCTTAACAGTTACATTCAATCACAAACTACACGAAAGTTGTCCCTTTTTCATGGAGATTTACCCATCACAGAGATGCACAGAAGAAGAAAACGATCATATATCCCTTTTCTACTCAATCCAGAAACAAGATCGGACGTTATTCCGGTTCGTCTCCATTTTCGTGAAACTATTCCTCAAGCAAGGCAGCCGATAAGTCATCGAAGGGTTTGTGTGAATAATAGAATGGTAAACATTATTCATTTTAAAGTGTCCCACGGTGATATAATATCTTTTCAAGAAAATGATGCGAGAACCCGCGGTGAAGAAATAAGGAGATCTTTCTATATCGAAATATCAGTTGAAAAATTCATAGGAAAATTTCTGGATCGCCCGGTCAGAATGTGGAGAAGAACCAAAACAGAATGGTTCCGAAAACTCAAAACTAAGAAGGAATGCCGCCTACTACTAAAATCCCAGTTTTTGCAACAGTTGCGTTCTTCTATGCAAGAAGAAGACACAAAGAAGTTTGGATCCAAAAAAGTATGCTTAGGCAGTTATTTCGATGAGCACAACAGAATGAAGAGGAATTTGTATCATTTCAAATCCCTATTCTTATCGAAGAGAAGGAAGGAGAAAAACAGAAATATTCCTACTCAAACAAGAAATCCTATAGTTTACAACTCTTCTTTATATAGTAATTCGACCTATTGCTCCGCATCCCCCATCAGTTTACTATGAAGAGAAAAATAAAAAGAATCGAACTACCTACTCATTATTCGGAGGTGAATCATAGAACACCAAAAGCTGTGGTATCTTATGGACCTAACATAGGTCACATCCCTCACGACATAAGATTGAAAGATCCAAACCTTCTTCTTCGGAGCGGAAACGAACGTGGCCAAAACATATAAAGATCGGCGTAGTCGCTCATAAGGGACATATCTATCCGGATAGAGGATAGTCTAGATCGATTCATAGATAGATCTCTCTCCATATAGATAGGTATCTTCGTGGATAGAGATAAAGATAGGGATCCATCTAGATCTTGAATCACTATTTCCATTTTTTTCTTGATTCTGATTGATTGCCTTTTTTTGTTTTTGACGACAAGTTTTAAATCTTAATGCAGGGCAAGGAAATATCGTTTTTCAATTATTAGGGTCGGAGCATATACGAAGCGAGCAGAGCCCAGGAAACAGGGAAGCCCATCATAAAGCAGTCGACTAGAAGTAGAAGACTGCTGGCCTGAGAGAAGGCGGCCTCTCTCGGGAAACATGGCAAAATTTCTCTTCTTTCTTTTTGATTTTGTGGGTAGGTTCAGTAAGAGCAGAGGAGATCAGATACACGGAAACGAAGACCTTCGAGCACAAATATTGGACCGGGAAGAAAAAAGGGGAAAAAAGGAAAGTCTAAGTACATATGGCACGAAAAGGAAATCCGATTTCGGTAAGACTTGATCTGAATCGTAGTTCAGATTCAAGTTGGTTCAGTGAGGGCGACCGTGAAAGTCACCGAATGGGTCAGTCTTTTCCTTCAGTTTGTCCCAGATTTTAAATAGAAAAAGGCGTGGGAGGACGTTGCGGATGTCCGGGGCGGACACGACTTCTTCTATTCTAAGGCTAGAAGACCACTGAAAGACACCCAGGACTAGAGCATGTCGTGAAAGAAGCACACTGGGCGGGCGTGCTTCGACCGTGTCTCCGGGGCACAGTTGAATGTAGATATCATGAACGCGAGGTGCAGGATACCAGGCCGAGAAACCCGGGCAACCACTCCCCTATGTGCCAATCGCTAGCGCATCCAGGGCCCCGGCGCCCAGCTCAGCTGGAGAGGCCTAGCCTGATCTGAGAAGTGCTAATTCGGTTCGGATAGACTTCATTCAAGAATGCCGCCGCCCTTGGAATCAATAAGAAAAGAAGTGCTAAGTTTCAGATCAGTGAATAACCCGAAACGAAAGAAGAGACATTTCTCGCTCGGCGCCTAAAGCGCACTATGCTCCGCTTCAACAAATGAGAGTTTTCGGTGGAACCGGTGAACCACGCGAGCTGGTTAGATGCGTGGGACAGAGGGCTCGTAGTACCTGCTAGCGCAGCTATGCAGTAGAAGGGAAGGAGCCTAAATCGACCCCCTTCTTTCTTTTTTTCAAAGAAAAAAAAAAGCAGTACAAGGAAACTTTTATTTAAGTCGGATGAGACTAAGCAGCTACCGACCGTTCCGACGCGCCCTTGACCTATCTTGATAAAAACCAAAAACCTATCTAAAGGGGAGCCTAGTTTAAGCTGTCAAACAAATGATAGAATGGAAAATAAAGAATAACCACTAGTAGGGATATGGGTGGAGTCTCGCTCAGTAAAGAGAGTTGTAGATTCGTAAAAGAGGAGAGGAGCCTTTTACTTTCTATCTTATTAGTCAAGCGCGCTAGTTGCAATCAAACTAAAGCAAGAAGTGAGAAAGTTGACTTTGAGAAAGAAGGGCAACTATTTAGATTAGTTTCTTAGTAAAGGCGCGTTAGCGCATCCCCTTTCTTGCTCGTTAGCGGCTTTAGTTTTCAATAAAGGACGTTTAGGCTTTTCTAATAAGATAGAAAGGGCCTTTCCTTTCAAATGACAACTGCCTCTTCTTGCTGCGAGGGCCTTGCACGAAACCAAACCGCCCCCGCCCGATCAAGTACCAGTTGCTTCGCTGGTAGGCCCACTTAGGTTAGGGGCATTGTCCCTCAGTTCTGACCAACCTCCGGTGTGTAATCGACATCTTGCTAGCTATAACTCGGTCGAATAAGAATCATTGATTCCCTCTGCTGTCAATTTCTTATTCATTCATGGCGCTCGGCCGGTGCTCCTTTCTCATCTCAAACCTCTGAACGTTAGGGAAGATAAGGGAAGACCACCTGAGCGAACCGACCGAAGGGACTTGACTTATCCGAACCGAACGATAGCGGCTTAAAGCTAAGCCTATCACGAGAATCAAAATCCTTGATCGACGGGGAGGAGCATCTCAAAGTATGGGGCAAAGGATCAAGCGCTTTGACTTTGTCTCCCGGGATCCACCACAGGTTGGGTTTGAGAGCCGTGTGATGGGTCACTATCCAGCACGGTTCGGAGAGCACTTTTAGTCTGCGTTGGTGAATAGAAGCCCCCATCAAGCAAGAAGGAAGCGGCTCTTCCCACGGCGGAGTCACCATTGACTCTATTTATTATTATGGGAAATCAGTGTATCAAGATCTCAATCTGAGATCTTATTTCGGTTCGATACGTCCACCTACGAGACTCACCTTTGGCTTTCGCCTCGGTAGGTGTATTATTCTACATTTTCCCAAAAGAACATTCATTCATTTCTTTCTTCCCCGTCGACCACGACGACTAAAACGACGCGAAAAATCCAGACCCGGAAAGGCGAAGGGACGGTGGTGGGAATTGGGGAAAGTCGGGCCGATCGGGTGTCTTCATTCAAGCGACGGTACAGAAGAAGAACGAAACGAAGTGAGAGGCCGGGGGTCGGGGAAAAGAGTCGAGTCGATCAGGCTCGACGATCGGAAGAAGCAAAACGAAATCAGGATTTGGCCGAAAAAGAAGCAAGGCTATGGATACCATGACCGATCACCATCGATAAAGAAGAATCTTTCTAAATCACTTCGGGTCAGCGGGGCCTTCAAGCATCCGAAATACGCCGGGGTTTTAAATGGCATAGCCTTCCTGATAGAAAATGACGACTCCTTCAGAAAAACGAAGTTATTCTTGTTCTTTTGCCCAAAGAAGTCCCGCTCCGACGGCCCGACGAGTCATCTACAACAAAGGACCCTCCCCGCAGTGCGCTCTTCCTTGAATTATTCGGTCATGCAATACTTATTGAATACAAAGAACAAAATGCATTTCGACCCCGTCGTAGTTCTCAATCATTTCGTGGCACCGGGCGTGGATGAACCATCTACGATGGGGAGCTAATGCACAGGAAAGAAGCTTAGATAAGAGAATACGTTCTCGCATCGCTTTTTTGTAGAAAGCTCGACCAGCGAGAAAAAGTGTTTGGCCGAAGCCAAAAAGAGGTTGACCCACTTCATTCGCCAAGCGAATGATCTTCGCTTCGCGGGAACAACAAAAACCACCATCTCGCTCTTTCCTTTCTTCGGTGCTACCTTTTTTTCCAAGGGATGGGATTGGGGTGTATAATAACCTTTTTTGAGAATGCCCGGGAACAACTCCTAGGTCAATGTTGGAGAAAATGTTGGAACCTCATGGCTAAGGATAAGGTAATGGAATTGATAGAGAAATTCATAGACCTAGGTAGGATAGGAGAATTGATAAAGGGAATAGAGATGATGATAGAGATCATACTGAGAAACAGAAGAATTCCGTACGGGTACAACTCTTATTTGAACGAAGTGAAAAAATGCGATCTTTGTTGTCTAATAGAACAAACACTAATACCTTAATTGAATCGGTCAAGATCAAATCTGTTTATCAAAGTGCTTCTCCGATTGCTCAAGACATCTCTTTTCAACTGAGGACCAAAAGAAGATCATTTCGTTCCATTTTTAGTAAAATAGTGAAGAATATTCCATTTGTAATGAAAAAGGGGTTACGGGGATCCGTATATGTTGTTCAGGTCGATCAGAAGGTGCAGAAATAGCTAGAACTGAATGCGGAAAGTATGGAAAAACATCTCGTAATGTATTTAACCAGAAAATCGATTATGCTCCTGCGGAAGTATCTACTCGTTACGGAATCTTAGGTGTCAAAGTGTGGATTTCATATAGTCAAAAAGAAAGGGGCGTGCTATATCCAAAACGTACGAAATATAGTAAATATCGTAAAGGCAGATGTAGTAGGGGTTGCAAACCGGACGGTACACAACTTAGTTTTGGAAGATATGGCACTAAAAGTTGTAGAGCAGGTCGTCTTTCATATCGAGCCATTGAAGCAGCGCGTCGGGCTATAATCGGACACTTCCATCGTGCTATGAGCGGACAATTCCGAAGAAATGGTAAGATATGGGTAAGAGTTCTCGCGGATATCCCTATTACCGGAAAACCTACAGAAGTCAGAATGGGAAGAGGAAAAGGAAATCCTACGGGTTGGATTGCTCGTGTGTCCACGGACAAATCCTATTTGAAATGGATGGTGTGAGTTTGTCAAATGCTCGACAAGCCGCTACATTAGCGGCGCATAAACTATGTTCGTCAACCAAGTTTGTTCAGTGGTCGTAAGCTAATTAGTTAGTGGGGAAAAACCGGGCCGGGATTCAAAAGAATTAGGCGAAGTCTTTCTTCCTGAACGACGGAGGTGACTACTTTACTTTCGTATACTAGCTATTTGAAGATCGACCTTATCTTGCTTATTTAAGCAAAAGGCGATCCACTATCGGTTGTAGTCTTCTTGATCTATCAAGTCAAGAGGGCGAGGCTCCTAGCAATGGGAGGAAAGGGGAGTGGGTAAGCGGGCTCCTTTCACTGTGAAAGTTGCGGATCTCTTCGCCCCCTTCTTAAAAAGATTGCTCCGCCTTTTCAGTAGCTCGCCTTGGCTTACGCACCTCTTTCTTAAGCTAGATGTTAGGCTAACTTAACCGGCCAAGGTCTCCACCGGATGTGGTGCCCGCTGGTATCTATCCTCTTGTTCTGAGCCTTACACCTCTCGGACCGAACAGAACCTTTCGTCTGAGGCGCGCTAGCTTAAGTCTTTTCCTGCATTTCTTTTATAATAGCAGCAGGATAAGCATAGCAAGAATTCCTCCCGACTCTCAATGAGAATCGGAGTTTAGGTTTCTGGAGGTTCTAGGAAACTTTACTAAAAAAAGTGGTCCGAATGTATAAGGTAGTCTTAAGGAAGGGAAAAAGAAGGCCTTAATTGTCTATCCAAAGATCCGCCTGCCAAATGGGTGTCTTTAGGCGAATCAAGTGGGTGGGAATGATCCCTCTATGTCAATTTCAGTAAGGTAACTAGAAGGGGTGAGGGTTTACAATAAATAGCTTCATTTCAGTAGTGCCTTACCTTGCAGCTCTATCTATCGTCTATGCTTTCGATAGAAAAATGATTTTTTTAGTGCTCTCATGCCTCCCATCCCATTCCATGCTCTTCAGTTTCACTTTTCTTATAGGTCAATCAGCATCTTAGTCAAGCATGCCATTCCTTCCTTCCCGGCGGTCGTCAATTAAGGTCTACGACCGGGCGCACATATAGCAAAGCTTTATAGAATTCCATACCAGGTTCACTTTCAGTGCCTTTGATTCTCCCCGGATTAGTATCTTGCCGGCCTCCCGAGAAAGAGAACCCAACTCCCATCAAAAGTACGACTCCACGAACTACCTCTTTCCTTTTCCTTTCGACTTCTTCCCTTCACCAGCCTTACCTAAATGCTTTCTCCTTATTTGTCCTCTCTGCTTATCTCTTTAATCTCTTTAAGAGAAGCAATTCCTTTACTCTACCCTGGGAAAGGTATCGAGAGGAAGGCAATTCCATTGTGGGCTTGTCCTCAGTGGCTTCTTCGGCCTTGAAAGAGACAGGGATAGGAATTATCCGAAGATGGTTTAGCATGCATGGTTCGTTCACATGGGTCTTTTTCGTGCATTCCAACATTTGTTACGGTTCCTTCGTGGACCTCTACCTCCGTTTTACTGGGCAGACATAAGCTGTAGTTTCTAAGTAATACCCTTCGCATGCCATCTGCAAAGTTTACTTTATTGCAAGGTGGATGGGCGTCTCCTTAGACTATCAAGAGGACATTCATTGACCCCTTGCTTCAAAGCCTAGAATCATTGATGAGATCTTTCATAGGTCCATCCATCTTAGAAAGACATGATCTCTACCCTCCCACCACTCGAGGACTAGCAATGGATCCATCTAGCTAGCTACAAGACTTTGATCTCACGGAAGTACTTCCCAACTCCAACTATCGTATGGAAGGCCATAAAAGGCATTCTATTTAATAGTTAATAGAACGCCATAGGAAATGGGTCCGAAAAAGAGAAGATGCTCACTCATCTCATGGGGCTAATTACGAATTTCTCTACAGAGGCAACCATTTTTTTCCTTATGGTCTACTAGCTTCTTGCCCAGGTCGACTTTGCGGACATAATGATTGTCTATGCTATGGTCTCGAGTTGTCACTTCTGGAACAGTCTGATCTCCTTTCACAGCATGGCTTTCGATTACGCAGAGCCGGAGGAGGATCCATTTTTCCATATCCTGTTCATGCTAGCGAAGAATGTTGGCCAACGAAAGGACTTGACGCCTTGAACACGCTTTCTATAAAGAAAAAGCAAGAGGCCAGTCCGATTGCTTCCTAAGTGAATAGGGATGAGTTTAGCTAATGAATTGGTCTTTTGAGTTGTCGTTTTGAGTGGTGGTATAAATGGGGGTCTGACGGCCCCATTGCCTTGTTCTTTTGTAGTTATTTTTTTCGAGTGTTAGAGCTAAGCTGATTGAAGCTTGGGATTTCCTTAAGCGAGCTCAAGATCAGGAGTCAAGGCGGACCGAGAAGAAAGAAGGAAGGCTTCATTCAAGTAGCAAGATCGACAAGGCATAAACTGTCCACCACATAGAGCTCGGTAGCCTCCTAACTAAGGAAGCTCCATATTCTATTTAAGCTGGCAAGGCTTGAGTTTGACATTGGTCGCCTTATAGATATAGAGCGGGGCCCCCTCTATAAGCGGATTCTGTTCCTTCGTGAACTGAACCATACTTAGCCACTTCCCATCTATCTGACAGATTCTGAATCCACTGGTTCAACGAGACCAACCGAAGATCTACGCTTCGAGCTGCAACCAGAAGGTACAAGCTGCCCCATACGCTTCAAAGAAGCAACAAGCTACATTAGCAAACCGACCAGAATCCGTTCACAAAAAAGGGGTAACCCCAGGCTTAGGCTAACTCAGAGCATCGTTCGTGCACCGTTCATGTCAACTTAGCAGCTGGAAGCTTGTTAAAATCAAAAGGTGTTCTTGTCCTTTTTCTTTAATTAGCATTGATTGCTAATCAACTGAGGCCTTACTCAATATAGGGGGTGGGATTCAGTTTCTTTTGTTCAACTTACTAAGGTTACAGCCAGAGTCAGGAACATCCGAGCAGGTGGCAGGTGTCCACCGATGGTAAGGAGGATTTTTGAATGGATGACTGTCCCATTCCATTACTGCTAAATAAAGATAAGCTTAAGTTCGTCCCCCTACTATCATAATAGGGGTTAAGTATGCTGTTAGCAAGGAGGCCAACATTCAGAAGAACTCAACGGAATGTTCCATTTCCATTATCGCATATGTGATGGGCGGCAGGCCAGATTTGAAGGCCTTGACAGAAAGATTGCTTCGTGTCTGGCAGCCATGGAGCTTTTGACTCACTCCAAAGGCTTTTTCACAATAAGGTTCCAGTCGGTGGGGGAGAGAGACCGGGTCCTAAACTCGGGCCCTTGGTTTGTTGGTGGTAGACCCCTTATCATCAAATCAAAGCCGTTGGGATTCACAAATAGAAGGATCCCCTCCAAGAGATCCCGAAATGGGTAAGATTCCCTGGGCTGGGTGGGGAAGACTGGTGTGATGATGAGTTAAGCAGCATTGAAAGCTTGGTTGGCTCCCCTCTTTACATGAACGAAGAGACACTCCTCAAGAAAGGGCATCAGTTCGCAAGGGTATGTATCATGATAAGTGCAGAATCCGACAGTAGAAGAAAGAATAGTCCCGTTCAACCTCCTTCCAAGATTTGATGATTCTATACCAGCTTACCAAACTGACAATTTCTCGTTCTATTGGATCGTTGTGAGCCCCGTTGACTGAGATTGGTTCACTCCGTCCTGCCTTGACTTCTCCCTATTACCCGCCGGGTAAATAATATGTCAGCAGGAGTTGGAATTTCTCAGGTGCCAGTTTCCGCTTAGGTCTAGTCTTCTGAAGTCCCTCGTATCTAACCCCCAAGCCATACATAGTTTGCTTGTTTGTCTCAACAAGATTAATCGAAGAGGTTGGCTAATAAAGGTCGGTAGTCTACTCTACGGAAGGATTCCATGGATCTTGAATCTTATCGAGTTAGTTCTGCGCCACCACAGGGCCCAAACCATACCTTGAGGTGAGAGAGGGAGAGACGAGGTTCTCCTAACAATGGACCAAGTCTCAACGAGTTCTTTCTTTTACTGAAGGGAACCAGTACTTAAGCAAGAGGGTCTCGCCGATGGTGGAGATCGAAACGTAGCAGTCTGAATGTGTAGGATGTGTACCTACCAGGGGAATCCTTATAGTTTTTGGTAACCCCGTAGGTCCCACACTTGCTCTAGCTCTAAATTCTTCCACTGGTAAAGACCTAGTATATCTGTCCACGTCTGGTCTTTCATAGCAGTCTCACATCTTTATCACGGGTTCAAGGGACTCCTAACAAGGGCTAAGGACTAAGTTCCATCTCCCGATCAGCAGGAAGTAAAAAGCTTTCTCTAGATCTGCAGGCTTTTTAACGTTCTAATCCTTAGGCGAGGTAAGTTTGAAAGTCATTTCCCTGTCCCGATGCAACTCATTTCCCACCCGCTTCTGCTCTTTATACTTTAGGGACGGCTAACTCTCTGTCAGGTCTGATTGAAGGAAGCGGGACTGATCCCCGGCCATATTCAGTCCTCAGGCAATGAAGAGAGTGAAGCTAGCCCAGAAGAGAAGAAAGAGCTCCTGTGAGACCATAAAAGGACTGATATTAGGCTTTCCCAGGAAAGATCTTTGGGCATCAGCGGCTCGGAAAGCTAGAAAGACTCAAGGAAAAGTATAAAAAAACCTTCCTTTTTGGCATCTCGGGAAGGAAAGAAGTCACCACCAGACTGGAAGTCTCAATTGTCTTAGCATACATTCTCTCTTTCCTAGGAAGAGAAGGCAGCTAAGAAGAGAGACTAAGGAGCCGATAAACCTTAAGCTTTACATATGCCTTTTCCGGGCAGTGAAGAATCAGGAAGGCAAATCGGTAGGGGAATAAGTTCAAACTCCATCCCACGGCGGGAATTTTGTTGAACTTCGAGGATAAAAAGCTACTAATCGTGACCTTTCTATATGTCTGCCCGCGTGGCTTAGGCTTACTTTACTATATGGATTGAGAGAGGCTTCGCTCCTAGGCGCCGCTAAAGGAGCATTCTCTTTCACGACCCTATCGAGCTTTTCTATCCTCTCCTCAGGGTTGGAAGGATGCACTAGCAGATCAAAAGAAAAGTGGGAAGGAAGCCATGAAAACCTCGGTCTTTAGAGTCAAGAGCCTTTGGTTCATTTCAGTAGCCCGAACGAGAGTCGACTTATTTCAGTCTAGCTTTTTTTCGTGAAGCTTTGCTCGTCCCCCTTCCGTAAGGGAAATAGAATAGGGATCAACTATCGGATCAAAGTCAGCACTAAACCTAACTTTCATTCATTTCTGTAGAGTCTGGGCTTAGAATAGAGGCTTATGCCTCGCAATCAAATCTTAGTCGCCCCATCAAAGAACCTAAAGATGCTAATGCTAATCCACGAAAAAGAGCTCACCCTTTTTCTATTGGTTTTGGGGTTGCTACCAAGACGATGTCTTAGTCTTGCCGGACCAGTTGGTATTGCGGGAGACCGGGGAATAGAGAGAAGGCCGAGAAAGAAAATAAAAACTTGATCCACCCTTTTGAAAGGTGTATTCCGCTCTAGTACAAGACATTTTTAAGTGGAAAGTCAAGTTGGCGAATGATAAAGGTCGACTGAAGAGAACGATTGGTCTAGACGAACCGAAGGAGGATATAAAAATACCCCTCCAATATAAGCCCCACTCCCTTTCGAGCGAATTGCAGAGCAGGACCTTCCCGGATTTGCACGATAGTCAGCTATGCTAGCCCACGATGAACCACAGAGTGGTATGGATATTCCGCTAGAGCCTGGGCGTAAAGTGCGTTTGAGTAGCAGGTTGGTGGTCTTTGATTCCCCTCTTCTCGGAGAGCGAGAAAGTAACGCCTGGTTTCGTAGATGGAGTACATGGTCCCAGGAAGGACCCCTGTCAAGAAGAATGGGCAAATCCGCTGCTGTGTTGATTTTTAGACCTAAATCAAGCTTGTCCGAAAGATGACTTCCCTTTGCCAAACATGGATCTGCTCATAGACGCAACAGCTGGGCATGAGATGTTCTCATTCATGGATGGGTATAGCGGCTACAACCAAATAAAGATGAACCCTGTGGATGCGGAAAAGACTGCCTTCAGAACTCCGATAGGTAACTTATATTACACAGTGATGCCTTTTGGTTTAAAGAATGCTGGTGCTACTTATCAACGTGCTATGACTGCTATTTTTCATGATATGATGCATGAGGAAGCAGACAATTCAAAGATCGGAGAATAGTTCTTCAACACAGTTTGCCGAAATCCCTCAGTGGCATTCCTTCCTCATTCAAGCCAATCACCCTTCCATCGAAGTACACTGGGATGCCTCCTGGGACGATTTCACATGTGAAAAGATAATTGTCCTCGAGTATGTATGTGGTGTATGACACGCCACCCTGTGATTCCGCCCTAGTAGATGGAGGTCTTATCCTCTCCATCGGTCCAAATGTCGATAGTGGAGTAGGCTTTAAGAGCCAATCCTTCCAGCAAGCATATTACAACTCTGGCATTCTTTACTCGAGTTGTGGGAAAACCCTCTTTTCCAGAAAGAAAGGCTGTAGGACCGGGCAAATGGCCGAAATCTTAGCAAAGCCTGCCGGGTTAGGAACTTCTCAAAATTCATCGATAAACATACGAATTTCTAGGAAGGAGGAAACCAGATCCAAGACTGAAGGATGTAAGTGAGCTTTCAGTTGGCCTAAGAGGGTTTCGTGGTCTACGTTCATGTGAAGATGGGAGATATCCATTACATCGATCTTCGCAAGTGGGCCTAGCCTTTTGTTCCAGTCAAAGGCTCGAGTAAGAAAGGCTATCTTTCGATCTTCCTCTCTTTGTTCTTGAGAATGGTTAGGGCAGCAAATCACTCTTGCTTTGAGAACCTAAGCAATTTCATAACCAGAAAGAGAGGTCTGTTCCATACATGCCACGGGGCTTGTTCCAAGATTGTTTAAATTGCTTCCAACTCATTGAATTTGAAAAATCAAAATCAATTCTCGGTGGGGAAAACATCATCTGCGCCAAGACTGCCCCAAAGTTTATGGGCAGTAGCATTAACAGCAGAGTAGGGTGGCCTGGAGCTCATCATCTATGGCTTTGCGCCAACATGCGAATTCTGCTGCCTGCTTATAGGTAGAAGGGATATGCACAGAATTGCCTTTTTGGTTTAGAACCCAGCCGTATAATCGAAATTGGATCGATTGGCCTGAACCCTACTTCTGTTTCACTGCTCGGGTTATCCTGAAGCTGCCTTTAAGTTAAAGTAAGTCAGCGTGCAAGAGCTAGAGTCAGAATGGAATTAGAAGTCAGAAGTGAAAAGTAAGGATTCGAAGTCAACTTGAAAAGCAAATGAGTCAGGTGATAGAGTGACCTTGGTTCGTAAGTACCCCTCTTTCTATCTTGTAGTAGTCAGTCTACGTTCTAATCCCTTTTGAAAGAGCTAGAGGAAGGGATATTTAAAGCCCACGCTCAAACCTATAATCCTTTTGCTATCGTGCTCAGTCCGGTGCTATTCTCAGAGACAGGTACGGAAGATTCTCAGGTGCGGAAGAGAAGAAAGGAGTTATCGAAGCAGGACAAAATCACTAATAAGTCAAAAGCCACAGGAGCTGCGGGCAAGTGCTTGGTAGGCCAACAGCCCAATGAACCGGGCGCACACTGCAGCTTCCTGCATTCGTACTTCTGACTAGCTCCCATCCTATTCTTTTAGTCAGTCTAGCTAGTATCGGATTCGGAAGATGAAAGTTCGATCCTTGGACTGTGGTACTTTGCCTATTCACTCATCTCTTTTAGTCGCAAGGAGGCAAGACCAGAACCCAAAACAGCAGAGCAAAACCCTAAGTCAAGCACAGTCACATCAGCACAGCACTCGAGACCAGTCTAGTACAGGCCCAGACATTAGAGTTAGAGATCCACAGCAAAAGCCTACTTTTAAACCTTGGAGTACTTATTCCAGGTTATTTAAAAGGCCAAAGTCGGGTCTTTCTTTCACCTTGAATAACTATCGATAAATAAAGGGCTTTTAGAATTAACCCCACCCTTTTTCTAAGGCTCAGTGCTCGGTAGGTCGTAGATAAAACGGTTAGTTGCGTTACGGGGGTCGAGGGCGACTTTCCAGAATAGACCTTGAAAGGCTGACTTTCAAGAGTAGCCCTTCCACAAGCGAATGGAAAAGGGAAAAAGGTACCAGGAAGCAGTTCTTGGGCTAATATAAGTCCAGCTGATCAGAGGGAGGAAAGGGCAGAGTGGTTTGATGAATGAACTCTTCCTTGCAGTCCTATTCGCTCGTAGAAATAGAACAGAGAGAGGCTCGGGTTAAACGAAAGCGTTGTTAATGCTTGTAGCTTGCGTGTATGAGGGTAAATAAATGCCTCAGGCATTTATTTCTTATGCGGTAAAGACAGAGTCACTGAAGGTATCTGAGGAAGAAAGAAAAGGTAATCATGAAAGTCAGCCTAGCCTAGCAGAGAGAGAGCGTTGGATTGGGTTCTTCCTGCTTTCAGGAAAGTGAGGCATATTTTTATGTTAAAGTTATCCCATCGGTGTCCGCTCTGATCTTCCTAAACTCTGACGCTAAAGCCCTTCTATAGGTTCTCCTCCAGAACTCGGAGGTTCTCAGGCCTCGGACGTACTTTCCATTGGAGAGGAAGCGAGTTAGCAAGTTAAAGAATGAGAATCCAAGTTTTTCATTCTCATTGCCGGGTAGAGGAGCGAAAGTAAGCCTACAACTAGGCAGCCGATAGCTAGGACCGACAGTAGCAGTAAGACTTCCAACCATTAGCAAGGCAAGTTAACTTGAAGCAAGAACTCTTAGGCAAGGAGGGGCGTAGCCTCTTTCGAGATTCGAAGAATGGCGTATAATATAAAAAGAGTAGTCAGAGGCAATTCGCTAATATGGAGCTCTTTATATCGGATTTCTTTCCTCCAGCATGAAACGGGGTTGAGCGATGCGCATTCCTTTACGCATTCCGCTGACCTTTCCATTACCGTGGGAAAGCCTCACTCTCGGTGAAACGGATAACAAACTGAATAAGCCGATGCGAGTCTAACAGTTCTACCAGTAAGGAAGGAAGGGGATAGATAGAATTTGGTAGGGAAAAGTGCTTTGTTGGACTTGTTCCCATTAGAATCAAAGATCTTTCAACGCGTTGATTTCCTACTAAAAAACCGTGCTTCTATCAGGAGTTTGTCGATCGATGTGAAAACTCTCGCTTTATGCTTGAGAAACCGCCTTCCCGGCGATCTGCTTCATGAATTGAAGGGTGGAACTAAGGAAGACAACTGAATACTGGGAATTCAAAAAGAAGGATCTCCAGAGGGAAATATCGGGCATTGAGCCCGCCTATCATAAGTATGAGTTGGGGAGCGATCTCGATAAAAATACCCAATGGACGGTGAAAAAGCTTTCCTGCACGAACTATGTAACCTTCTTGGTTTATTGCTCCTGCCCTATAGGGAGTGCTTCAAGAGAACTCTCCTCTCTAGTCTGTCTACTAAAAAATAGTTGTTAGTGAGAAGGGGGTCCCTTACTTAATTAATTCAATTTTTAAGAAAGAAAAAATCCCAGGGTAGAAGAGAACCAGATAAGCTGGTACCAACGAAGAAGGAAGAAGACAGGCAGAAGTTTATAGATTCGGAGCACAAACTAGTGGAGATGTGGTGTCCATTCATTCAATTCACATCGGTACGGGGCACGGCGAGGAACTCTCCTGCGCTCGGGAAAAGGTTGGTAAGCTAAGCATACCTGGCTCAGCCATTAGAGTGATTTTCCATTCACGGCAAACTTTCCACCAACGAAGAATTCCTCATCCTTCTAAAAAAACGAAATCCTATGCTGCTTGAGGAAGGGGACAGTCACAGGCTCGCTTATTCTTCCTTTTCTTCTCCAGTAGCATCTTCTTCATCTGCTTATGTGTCTGCGGATGGGGATGCTGTTCTATATCTTGATTCTGTTCTAGACCCATAAGACCATGTTTCAAAGCTAGCCTAGCTTCTCCTATGGCTATTTGGATGTTGGAACTAGGGTATCCTCGCCTTGGTATTTCAATAGGAAAATACCTTGGGCAAGCATCTCATAGGGAAGCAGACCGCCCTTAGCTAAAAAAAGAAGGAAGGTGGAGGTCCCAGCCCAACAGGTATAAGCATGAAGTAAAGATGAGGGTCCGAAGGAGAAGATAAAATTGTCGGCAAGCAAGCTCTGAAGAAACCTACTTTCCAGAAGACTAATTCGTTCTACTTCCTTTTCGTTGAGTTATTGACTCATACCTGGTAGTAAGCGTTGGAACTTTCACTGGGAACCCTTGACTCAATGCATTAATTTGACGTTGGGGCTAAACCTCTTCTTCTTTGGCCCATGAGGATACTTTCACTCTACTTGCTCTTGTTGCCTGCTCCTCCGTCTTCCGCTTGTCACGAAAGATTATGCCTTGAAGAATGAACGACTGAGAGATCAAACTCCAATGTTAGGAAACTTCCGATCAAGCGCTTCCGAGACTAAAGTCCCCTTACCAAGAGCACAGTGATGAGCAGGTACAGGATCCAGCAAGACGGAAGGAAGATTCCATGCATGGAATGATAGAACGGCCGACAGCTACTTGGGTTAGGCGGCTCAGTGAGACAGGGAAGGGCGAACTAAATGGTGGCTCAGGGAGCCAAATACATGAATAAAGGTATACTGTAGAGCTCTCACTGCTTGACTGCTTCACTGCTATAGTGAAGCTCTTACTGCCTCTCGTGAGAGAGATCCTTGCGTGGAACCGAGGCCGCTGGAAGTTGTTAGCTAATCAACTTGCTTGCAAAGCGGCGTGAAAGCGCGAAGCCCCTTGCACACCTTTTTTAGTTTTAGCCGACAGGTAACTAAACGGCTATCATGGCTTTCTAACCGGCCTTCTCTTTAATATAAATTTCAAGGAAAACGACCATCACGTATTGCCTTTAGAGGTGATACGGCAGAAGGATTTTCGGTTACCTTTCTTTGCAACTGTCCAAGAGGGACCTTTCTTTGTTACCGCGGTATGCATCAGAACGGGAGAATAAGAATGAATCCCGGGTCCAACGTAGATCTTTAGAAGAATGCCTTCGATCGATTACAGAGACAGGACAGGGGCAATAGTTTAGGATAGATGGAAGAGCCTTAGGACGAAGTAGGGTCTTGTTCACCGGAAGCAAGTAGTGAATCTCTTTAAAGAGAGTAGATTCGTTCAATATCCAAGTGATAGCACTGATACTCGGTTGACAAGCTCATTGGCAAGACCGGAGGGGCTAGGTCGGAAATCAGGGTGGTTGCACCTTGCTTTGTATTTAAAGCAGTGTGCGGCCTCTTTGCAGAAGGCCTATGCTGGCGATAAGGTGAAACCCGAATTGCTACCAGTGCCAGTGTCTCTCACTAGGAGCGGTTACCCTCGTATCATCCCATCTTTCCATAGAAGATTGATATTACGGAAGGATGACAGAGCTGATATTTTGGTGCAATTGTATTTGTCGTTCTTCTCCTTGTCTAAGATTATTGTCTTAGCCAAGCGAGTCCGAAAATCCACTTTGACATCCATTATCAGTCCTGTTGATGATATCGAAGCCGTGACAGAGGTGGTCTCGGACATTAAAGGGTGTCTGTAGGATCTAATGTTGCGGTATGTACCGCGGGTCAGGGATATTCCGTTGTACCAAGGGATGTCTTTTGATCCGACTTGGAAGGCTCTCCCTACGCATCGTTTGACGAGAGAGGTGTTGCAGAAGCTGGTCAAACAACCAAAGTCGAAGGTTGTAGCCTTGCGATCTTGCTTCACTTCTTTCGCTTATGAGCTGGGTGCTTGGGCAGAACTTGTTCAGTTCACGCACTCACGTGGGGAGCAATGGAGTCAAGGTGCTCTGTGGCCGAAGTCATCATAAGTGGTTGACTGGGCCTAGGAACGACCTTGGGTCGGGGCCCGCGAGCTTTTAAGGCAAATTTCTCGTTTTTCGCTCGTCTTTCATGCATGCCTGTATGAATTGCAGAAGTCATTGTGTTTTGACGGTGGAGAAGTAGAGAAGTGAACAGTGTGTTAGTATTTATTTGTTCGAAGCCTTGTTGACAAGACTTACTCAACTCGCTGCTTTCACCTGCTTCCGGTGACAACTACCACTCTCTTATGAATGGGAGGGTAGAGTACCAAGACATAGGGGTGGCCAGCGGAGCCGGTTGATTTAGTGGGAGAAACTCTCTTTAGAAGTCACCCTAGCCCATTGATCTCGTCCGGAGCTAATAGTAGAGTAGTTGGCGAACGTTTACCCCTACTTTCTTCTCCTACACTTCCTACCCTTGTCTTCGACAGTGACCCGAACATTCTGCTCTTTCATCTCGCTATTCTTCAGTGAAAAGGAAGAACCTAATTAGATCTTGCCCCTTGGCCTTATCTAAAGCCCCGTTTCATGAACTAATCTGTACCGTACTCGCTTTGACTGGCTTTTCTAATCTACACTTTATAGCCTAACTGGATAGCCCACTTCCTCATTAGGGATTCTAAAGAAAAAGAAATCTGGTCGACAAAAGAAATTCGTAGAAGAGATCCTTTTTCACTAAAAGAAAGGTAGCCCGCCTTCCTTCACGTACAGAGAGGTATTCATTACTCCCTTGAGTAGCATCCATAAGAACCGAAAAACATCTGTTCAGTCCTCTTAAATCAATTCACGAATCAACTTACGAACAAAGGTTGCTTCCTATATCCTGAAATATAGCTGCATTTCCTTTTCAAGGCCCTGGAAAGCCTTTAGGTCTGGGGGCAAGGGAAGAAAGCGCGCTAACAAGCGCTAAAAAGGCTATCCACAACGATTGGCTGAAGCTTCTTATTCCACGATTCCTACCTAATCAATTCGAGTTCACAGGGCTTGGACACGCCTCCCAAAGCGAACGATTGGATTCTACCAATCTAGTTCCATTACCTACAAATATATGTAGTATAAGCAATCACGCCCCTGAGCTAGTATAGGCGCATGCTCCCGCCAACCCGAGAAAGATCACTTCATCAAGCATTGGGACTTACTCGCTTCTCCCCATGAATGAACACTGATGGAATCCATAGATAGATAAAGAGGTCGGGTTCAACAACTTCGGATGATACCTCAGCCATATCCAAGTCAGAAACCTTTGAGAAGCAAAAGTCCGCTTTTCAAACAAAATCCTTTCAGTAGGGGTTGGTGCCAGCCAAGCCCAAACATGAGGTGGTTAGTTCTACTCCCTCGAGTGCCTTTGAAAGACTTACGGACTCCCAGGGCTAGGGCAGGTGGCATAGCGCGGACCTCCCCGATGTGAGTAACTGAACACCACATCTCGACCAGCTCGTCCCAGCGGAACAACCAAACCACTTTACTTTTTCCAATCTTTCCTTTCTATAGTAGGTCGGGACTGAGACTGGCGGTGAAGAAAGAGAGTGATGGCAGAGGATAGTTCACCCAAAAGGCACTCTATAAAGATTTCTTTCGTATAGCTCAGAAAGCGGAGGAGAGGCTGTTAGAGAAGATCTAGGCAGAATGGAATAAACGAGAGTTTTAGATATCATATTGGTCATGGGTCATGGTGCCCATTCCTTGCTGCTTGCTTAGTAGCCCTTGACGAATTCCTTAAAAAGGTTTGGAACCCTCGCATTTCTAGGTGTCAAAACCGGGTGCGGGTGTCTGCTATTATTGATGAGATTAAGCATAGGGAGAGTTGCATAGGATACTGCCACTTAAAGCAGTACTAAGACAGTTATCTCTGTAAAATGTTCCAGAGCCACCGCTCTGTAATAACGAGGTTTTCAAGCAAGCTGGAATAACTTACTTATATATCACATTAGAGAACAAACCTTTCTCCTTCCGAATGCGGCGAAGCGAGCTAGGTTACCGGGAGAAATCCTATCCTCTTCCTTTAGTTTATGCTAATCGATTGAGTAGTCATCGGAGTCGCATTAAAGCCCCTATGGAGGCTTCTTGCTACTGCCCTACCATAAGAGCAATAAGCCAGTCACAGGCAAACAACCTCTTGAGTCTTTAACTTCCGAATCCATGCCTTTTATTAGGGAGTTTACCCTTTGACTTAGAGTGAGTGCCTCTATCGAAGTTCTAATCTTAGAACTTTGGTCATTTTCCGTTAGAGTTGGATTTATTTACCCGAAAAAGGGATTGGATACTCGCTTTGAGAATCCGCGTCCTGAGGTTGTTTTCCCGAGCGCCCCGGATCGGAGAAAGACATGGAAAAAGGTGTCCTTATAACAGGCACACACGATTTCCCCTCTATGTTAAAGGCCCGATGGGGCATTCGAAAGATCGGAAGGAAAAGAAAAGTGTTAAGCTTCGGACAAAGCCTAATACGATTATGAGAGGGGCCCACCTCACCACTCCCCCTCCCTTTCTCACGGAAAGCAATCAAAAATGAAAACTCACGATGAGAAAGGCCTTCCCGCGCGAAAGATTGACTCTCTCTTTCACAGCGCTATTCCGGACACTCTCTAGCAAAAACCAAGGCACCAAGCCCAGGCAATGAAATTCTTTCCCTTCCCGGGCGAATTAAAAAACAAAAAATAAGCAATCTAATCTAAAGTAAAGATCAGTCCAATTGAAACCTTCTTTCTTCGATCAGAATACGAATGAGATCAAAAAGGCCATCATTAATGCGAACAAGGCAATTGCCTCGGTAAGAGCAAAGCCCAAAATGGCATAACCAAATAATTGTTTAGCCAATGATGGATTGCGCGCCACGGAATGGATCAAAGAACTGAAGACGTTTCCAATACCGACAGCAGCTCCTGCTAAAGCAATTGTAGCAGCTCCTGCACCTATTAATTTAGCCCCTTCTAACATCTCCTTTTTAGGACTCTGTTCACGCTTTTTCATTCTTTCTCTTCTCTTCTTCGTCGATTCTTTTCCTCGTTCCTTTTCTCTTGGACTGCTTCTATTAAATGGGGCGGCTACAAATAGCTAGCTTTGAAAGAACCGACTTTCACCTTGAAAGCCACTAGAGCTTCTTCCCCGTGCATGCATGGTAACAATGATTAGCACTTCCTTCCCATTCTTCCTTTCTAATCGATCGAGCCTCCCCAGGGTAGCAAAGCTAGCTCTTCGTATCATTGGCATTGGGCAGGTGAACTTGGCTACACAACAACTCTTACTTTAGCAGAGGATCTAGTTCCACACCAATCCGCTTATCTTATATAAGATAATATATAAACTTAGCGTACCTACAATCGCTTGCTTGATTGCCCTCTTGCTTTAGCTACTTACTCGGGAACTAGCTTCGCACCTACTTGTTGTGTCTCCCGTCATAAGACAGCCGGCCGATATGAGGGATTGACTTAGACGCAATAGCCTGTTTGAATAGAATCGTAAACGAAACCGCTCTATCGCTACACCCTGCCCGCTACACCTGATCTCTTTACTTACTCTTACGCCGCTAACGCGCCCCTTTCTTTGTCAAACAGGAAACTTCCGATCTACTTCTGCCGGGTTGGTTGCTCGCTTCCAAAGCCCTAAGCAGCAGGTCCCATACTGTCCTGCCCTGAACTAGAACGCGAACTCGAACTACTGGCTTTACTTTAGCTACAAGGACAGTTTCATCGACCTAACAGCCAATAAACTACGGCTGGAATCAGGGTTTCCTATTTATTTCCACTTCCTTATAGGCACCTCTAGAAAGCTTTGGAACGGCAGTTTCACTTACTTCGCATGTCTGGACATTGGACCTTCTTCAAACTGGCCTTTGAACTTTAGCAAATAAATAGTTGTCTATTGGATAGAACGGAGAGAGCTCGTTGGGGAGCTCTTTGCTAATCGAGGGTTTCACTTCTGATTTAGCTATTTCACTTCCCTGCTCTGGTTCAAAACTAGCTAGGCATCTTCCTCAGTCTCGTTAACCGTTTAACTTTCACTCACCGTCTCGTTACCACACTAGCTTGAATAGCCAGGCATTTACCTTGGAATGGCGGACTGAACACCAAACCTTCATTAGGGGCTCCCCTCTTTGCTTTCGCTTAGCCTTATCTTATAAGCCTTGCTAGGATAATTCATAAAACCTTGCTTATCCTTCTGATGAGCAAGCTTTCCTATAACTAAGTTAGACCGCCTCTTACGAGCGGGTAACCTACCTTCTAAACCATGCCCCACTAGACTGTCTTCTGAGCCAGCTTAACCCTTTAGTGGTAACTTTTAAGTTAGTTCTAAACCTAACTCTATGGATCTATTCTATTAGCAGTTATAGTCAAAGTCAAAATAGAATAAGTAGAAAGATTATCTGTTGTTGATTGTTGTCCAAATAAAGTTAACAATCCTACAATTTATTACTATCACTGAAACATGATCTATATCTCTGGAACCACCTTGAGAGCAAGGGAAAGATTCCTGCTCCGATTCACCACCGGGATTCCTTAGGGAAGGATAACTCAACTCTATCAGCTTAAACTGACTTTAGAAACTTGCCGAATGAAAGGAGGTTGTGCCTACCCGCCCTTACACCCGCTTCTTCTGCCGATACTCTTACCGCGGCGCGGAGAAAGCCTTCAATGAGTGGCCATTCTCTCCTCTTCAACTCAGTCGAGTTTCTTTTAACCAGGAGTAGAAGTTGGGAAGCCAAGCACGGTTGAAGCATCAGATTCTCGAAGAGCATCAAGAACTGAACTATCTTCATGCTCCTCTCTTTTTGAACTCTCTGCTGATGAAAGAAAAGGAAGAAGAATAAGTTCACTCTCCTAAATCGAACTCTTTTCAGGGAAGAAGTCGTAGCAAATTCGAAGCTCTTTCTTTGGCCTTCCGTCTCCTCCTTGATTTCACCATTCCAATAAGTGCCACGACCGGTTGGTGATCGAATTCCTTCTAGTCGCCAAGGAGCATTTCCACTGCTTTCTTAGTAGGCTGTAGCTTTTTCATCATTCCTTATTCCCGAGGAAGGAGTTTAAGTCCATAAAAAAAGGTTATACGGTCTGGAAGACCAGTGCGTAAGGTGCCCAAAAGTCGAATTTCTTGATCTGACCATGGACCCCAAGTCCCCTATTGCAGAGGATCTTGGCGGGTAAGGCGGTTGGTTACTCCGTTTTCAAAGTCAAAAGATAGTTGCAGATCAGATCAGCTAAAGCTATCTGTCTCAAGTCTATCGCTTAGTGGCCGAGGAAGCCCCGGTCTAGCACATCTCATTCAGCTTTCTCTACGAGCCTGATGAAGCAAGCCAAGTCGAGAAAAGAGCAGCTAAGAGTTTGCAACTAATATAATAGGGCCACCAGATCCCGGGTATACAATAGTTGCATCTCGGCGGTAAGACCGTTACAAATAAGGGTGAGCCAAGCAGCAGCACTAAGCTCCTAGGGACCTTCGCTCGACCTATCTCTTCACAGCACTTACGCTAAATATGGTAATAAGATGTTCTTTCGTAAAGGGATGATCACCCAGAAAACGACTTAGCAGCATTCTTATCCCTAGCACGGCTCTCGAAAGAGGAAGATTCGACTACTTCCCAACAATTTGATAAAAGAAGGTCTCTCAAGTGTCCCGGTGAATGCAACATTCGTGGACAAGTTCCCTTAGTCGGTGCTGCTTGAGTCGCTCTTGCCTCTTTTGCACCTTCTTTCAGAGACCGGACCGATTAGCACAAGGACGATATTCCCACCACAGGTTCAGGATTCCTTCCAAACCTCCTATTTCAATCCCCAACGACACAAAGGAACCTACGGGCGGGGCACGTAAAATCGAGTTGCAATCTCCATGCATCCATGCAAAACCTGTCACCCATCACTGATACCATACGTTTAAACCATACTCCAATCACTGCCAGCTCATCGTTGATGGCTCACGTAACACCAAGTCGAAACCTTACTGCATACATGCAACCTCCTTTGCATGATTCATCTATTACAGCTTCTTTGCGATTACGCCAGTCACACACTAATGGACCCCCGCGGCCCTTCAAGCTGGGTTGCTTCTGATAGGAGCAATAGACCAACTGAACCATCAAAACCGCCAGACCCACAGGATCGTCCATCGGGTAAGGCAGATCTCGTGAGTATGCATGAAGATGCCTCTTTGCACCTGGTATTTCCTGGATTCCATACCAGTGGAAATCCTGGATGAAATCCAAGATGAGTACGCGAATAAAATAAGGAGGGTCCTAGTGACCTGGAGGAAGTGCTCGCTGCTAAAGCAGCTCGTTCTTAGTGAGAGTTTTGCGGTCAAAAAGGAAGTATGTAAAGGAGTCAATCAATAGGGAGAAAGCTCGCTCATATGGCATAGATTAGTGCATGGAAGAAAGAGAGACTTGAAAACAGAACAGCAGACGATTCGCCGACACCTTCGGTGCCTCTATTCTTTCCGGACCAGTGAGAACGACTCTTGGGTGCATATAGATTAAGCTTATTTTCATTTTCACTGCTGCTTTTGCTCTGATTAGAACAATGAAGATAGTCTAGCTGGTAGAATCAACACATTGATTGGATCTCAAGAGAAAGGCACTCCTCATATTAACTGGCCATTTTGATAAAGGAGCCAAGGTTGGACAATTTTCCAGAACCTACATTACATGTGGCTTGAAGAAAACGATCTATTCGAGAAAGCCAGTTGAAGGCTTTTTCGTGGTGGTCTCCTAATTTCTCAGAAGAATTAGGTAAACGAATCCACTCTTGATCTGTCTATGGATGACAATTCCTTCACCTTCTTGTCTTTGGCTAAGCAAACCTAGAGAAAAGGTCTCCCCTAAGAAGAAAGGTTTAGCCATCAAAGCGTTTTACGATAGGAAGAAAGCCGATAGATTTGAATTCCTCTTTCTTCTTTTGATATGATCAGCCTCTATACTGTGAAGCTCCAGAACCAGTCGACCTTGTCCTTGAGTCCCCTCAAACTATATGGTAAAACTAGTCATAGTAACCTTTGACCCAGAACTGACTAAGGGTACTCTTTCAGGATCCATAGAGGAAAGGTCTATGGATCTCCCTCCGGGTCCCCCTTATCACGTAGAATGGTACTCCAGGCGCTTCCAAGAAGGGCCCTCCACCTATTGTCTCCCGGAAGACAGAATTCCTTCATTCTGACTTTACTTTCATTCTTTCTGTTTCGAACTCCGACAGCCTACTAACCAGGGCTCTCCTTGTCCCTATCAGAGGATTTCACCCTTTCGCTTCTACGACAAGCTTGCTATGATTCTAGGGAATGGAAGACACAGTCAATCGGCAACCAAAAGGTTCTGGTTCACTCTCTATATCAATAGATATGGCTTCATTAACAGTACAGAAGTAGCTCTATTTACTTGCCCCGGCCAGCCTTCCGAATTCTACCCCGCTACCACAAAGATCACTGCCCAGCCACCGCTGGAGGGTACCAACTGAGCAAAATGGAGAAAATTCGGTTGAGGACCGGGGAGATAAGGAAAGAAGAGAGAAGAAAAGGGAAGGTTCTCTAGAAGATTTGCTTGGAGCTGTTCACTTTCACTTGGTCGTCTGGTATCTTGAAACCTCTTTGCTTGCGGGGCAGGAGTGGAAACGTCTGAGAGAGCGCTTCGCGAAAGAATCGTGTGGCGCGGTGAAAAGTTTCCCGTTGGGGTTTCCGACCCTCCTGGTCTCCACCTACTTGTGGAAGAGGTGGGATTCCTTGATATGTTGGTGTCAAGGCAGTCGAAGAAGGCCACAAGTGGAAGCAACCGATGCTTTGATCATGACTCCTTGCTGCCAGTCCGTGCTTGCTGTCATGCTGGCAAAAGCAGGGGTGGAAACTGGTCTTGTCAATGAATTCTACTAAGAAGAGTAAGGAAAAGAGGGAGCCGAGCTATGTAGGCTGTGATCGTTCAATAAATGTAGCGGTTGCTCAACCCAAGCCGGTCAAAGAATCGATCAATCCCCGCCGGGATTTTTGTGGTGTGCTCTTGTGAGTGGGAGTGTGTGTTGTGCCAGAAGAGTGCGGCAAGGAGTCACACACTATATAAACAAATATAACAAGCGTGCGAGACAAAGCATCAACCTACGGAAAAAGGATGACTATTGAGTGCAAGCCCTACACTAGATAGACTATGGGTAGTTCAGGTGTTTATTAAAGTCAACTATAACGGATGCCGATGTTGCCACCAAGAAAGGGTTGACTTTTACTGTGAAAAGAAAGATGTCACCGGGCGTTCTAGGGGAACGAAATCCAAGAGTTTGGCTGTTTTGCGTACGAAATTTCTCTTCAAGCCCTGTTCATTCACAAGCTACATCGGTGGTTAAGAAGGCGTTGGGATTGAAAGAGCTTCTTCTTCTGAGCATAAGCCTTGGGCGGATATCTGGTGAAGGTGAATAGGGTTAAAACGGAAGGGAAAGTGCAACACTATGAGGCTCCTTGGGCTAGGTCTCGAATGTATCTATCGAATTCTTCCCTAGAGTGGAAGGTGGGCATGAAAAGGAGACTTTGGGTTGGATGAGTTTGGAAGCTTGCAGCTAAAGGTGAACCTCTATTGACTTCATGTTTGAGAATGAAGGTATAGTTTGCTGCAAAAGGTTTTTCTTTTAGATCATCAAATAGCTACTTACTCTCAGCTGTCGAGATAGGTCCTGCTTCTTCGAGTCGTAAGAGAAAAGGAGCTTTAGCTTGGCTCTGTAGGTTTCTAGGAAGCCGGTGTTAGGGACTTTCCAGTTTCTGGCCTAGCCCTAGCCGACTCTAGCTCATAGGCTCAAGTTCAAGTGACATACATGACGGCCAGTTGTGTTTCAGTACAATTGATATCGCAAGCAACTGGAATCAGTGACTTGACTTCAAGAACCAGACCTTCTAACATCAGATTTTGTCTAAGCCACTTTTCTTAGTTGTTTTGTTCAAACACACCTTCTCGGTTTGTGTGAGCATGTCCGCCGCTTCTAAAGCTAAAGAGAGGTACGGAATGAGCCGGGGGTGAAGGCCATAATGAGAACATCGATTAGGAAAAACCCGGCCTTGCCGTCTTCCCAAGCAGGCCCAGGCGGTATACTTAACGCGTTAGCTACAGCACTGCACGGGTCGATACGCACAGCGCCTAGTATCCATCGTTTACGGCTAGGACTACTGGGGTATCTAATCCCATTCGCGCCCCTAGCTTTCGTCTCTCAGTGTCAGTGTCGACCCAGCAGAGTGCTTTCGCTGTTGGTCTTCTTTCCGATCTATACGCATTTCACCGCTCCACCGGGAATTCCCTATGCCCCTACCGTACTCTAGCTTGGTAGTTTCCACCACCTGTCCAGAGTTGAGCCCTGGGATTTGACTGCGTCTTATGAACCTGGTAGTGACTTTCAATCCCCTTGAATTGATGAGTTTTCGCCGTATTCCCCGAAAACCTCTCTTCCAGCAACCAATCCCAAACCAAAAGTACACGAAAGAGGAGAAGCGGATTAGTGCCTTATACCTTCTTTATATACGTCAGATAGGAAGTTGGAAGAGCTGCTTTGACGGAGTAGAAGGAAGCGAGATAACATAAAAAAGTCTGTCGGTTCGGGTGAATAGGCAAAAAGAAAGAAGCACTTCCGAGAGTGCCAGCATTGATGACCGAACCTTCTACTCGCTTGCTATTTCCATTCCACGCTCTTTCTAAGCTCCAGAGTCTAACGACTAAGCCATCGTTCCGTCATCTCTTCGTTAGCACTCAACACCTTCGTCTTCCTGTCGAACTAAGCAATTAACGTAACTTTATCCCCTTAGACTAAGTGCAAGACAAGAAGAAGGATAGACTTGACCGCTTTCTTTGGTATAGGCGCTGAGCAGCCGCATGAGACTACCAACATTTCATTACCTTCAGTCTCCAAGCTTGGGCACGTAAAGGCTATTCTCTCTGGTGAGAAAGAGCCCATCCTTGATCCAAAACCTACTAGACGCTCCCGACTTGGACTCTTGCACTAGCCTAGCCACCTGCCCTTATTTTATCTTCTTTCGTCTCTGCTATGAAACTAGTAAGGGAATCCGGTAATATTAATTATACCCTAGGTGGAGTTACCCTCTATAGGACTTGAGTGTGGGAGCTTTACAATACCTCACCGTCACCAGACCTTTGATATAGCCTCTTTGATTAGGCTAGCTATTAGCTAAAGTTGAACGTCAAATCGATTCCCGAAAGAAGGAAGAGGGCTCAACTATATTCTAGTTGGAGAAAAAGACTCTGCAAATACATCAGCTTAGCCTGAAATATACTTTTCTTTTGCCTGGTGTTGAGCCCGTTATCGATTCTAGAAGTAGAAGATAATCTGACCGCCGAACCTCTTTCCTTTCTCTTGCTCGACCATCCGCTTTAGAGGGTACACCCTCTGCCTGGGTTCCATTGTTTTTATAGATACTTTCATTTAGATTGTATCGCTTTAGCGAAAGATCTAAATGAAAGTAACAATTTCATTATTTCACTTAGTGGTCTAACGGAATCTGTCTCCTTCTCAGTTGCTAGTCTCGACATATAGACTAAGAACCTCTATGGAGACATAGTGGTTCCCGGTATAGGAAGGTGTAGGGGCAAGCATATGTTTGTGTCTGTCCAAGCAAGCATATTTGTGTGCATTGATTGATAGAAGGGGTTGGTTGGGACAAGCTATTTTAGCTTGCAACATTGCGGTGTTTTGGTTCTCTAAGAACTGCAAAAAGATTGGGATCTAGTGCGCTAACGCTGGAAGGGATGGTTTTGGTCCGGAGAGAGACCACTGGAAGACTTAGTCATTTAGATAGAGATAACAGAGCTATACATAAAAATATTGAACTCAGTATCCCCAGGTTAGTCTTTATCTGGTTCGAGAGGACCAGGCGTTCACTAAATACATTTCGCTTACAGTCACTAGTAAGGGGTTCTAGTAACGAAAGATTCCTTCTATAGGTAGGCTTTCTCATATTCATTTCAGTGCTTTTGGTCTACCCTTTTGGGTAGCAGGAGGGATCTCGTTCCTGCCTATCGGAAGTGATAATAGAATCATATGTGGCACCGGATCCACCGTTGGCACTAGAGAGTTTCCCGAAGAACTTCTTTTCCGGAAACCAATTCTAAAGGTCTAGGAGCGGAAGAAGTTTATTAACTCAACAAATAAAGACTTTTTACGGCTAAACTACCTATAAGGGCAGGAGTCACTCAATCTACTTCGAGTGGAGAGGAAGGAAAGAGCTCACTTTTTCGACAGGGATAGGAAGTAAGAAAGTCAATCGAAAATAGGAATCCACTCTACTAATAGAAGAAGAGAGGGAATGTGGGCTTCTTTCGCTTTTGTTGTTTCTAGACATGATCACACTCTTTAGACATATTACAACTTCTGGGTCAATCCCCGGAATAGCACTTCTCATTATAGCTTGACTTTTATGGCTGGCTAAAGGCTTTGATTGCGGGCATAGAATAGGAATAGATAGAAGGAGTCTGGTTTGCTTCCTTTAGATTAGCGGACTACTTTAACTGCTTACACCCGATGAAAGGGATGCGCGCCTAACCCACTACTTAAAAGGCCTTTACTTTTAGTCTATTTTTCCCCCTTTATTCCAACTGTCGTTACACTTTCCGAAATCTTCTTTGGTCGAGCTACTTTATTGGAACAGAACTTCGCTTTACTCTTCCGGGCGCCCCCACTTTCTTTCCTTGTTGGTCTTTGACTCTTCTTCTAGTTTACCACTGCTTTAGACTATTCCTACTATTCATAGTTCTCAATCTGACTTTTCTCGTCCAAGTCTTATCTTATATAGTATTGTCTTAAATAGTATATTAAAGAAAGAATAAAGTCAAGCTTTCCCAGAATGGCTTTGACTTGTAGCAGCAAGATAGGCTGGCTTTGTTCCTGAGGCACATACCTAAAAGAGGGTACCGCCAGCCACATAGCACAAGCTGGGGTATCTTACCCGACTTCGATTTCATAAGGAAATGCCTACAACTAAGTATATAAGACCAGGCAATCCAATTGGACAGTTTTTATACCTATGTCCGTCAAAGCCCTATTTTAGCCTACTATATGGAATAAGATATCCGGTACACCTTTTGTAGCTCTTTCTATCTAACATACTCCCTTTCTCACGAAGCAAAAACAGATTCTTTGGTTGCAGTGGCACTTCCAGACACCGGATTCCCATACACAAGGGATAGGGATGAGCCAGACCTTAAAGATAGGCATACGTCGGCGTAGAAAGAAGAGATCCATGTTCTACAGAGATAGTCGGGCCTAGCTAATCCACTCACTCAGAAGAAGAAAGAGCACCCGAACCAAGATCTGTTGAAGGAAATCGCGACTATTTGAGGTCTGCCAAAGGTGCTGAAAAGCGCAGCACTTCCCTGGTAATAAAACGGGGCTTCTATTTCATTCAATTTGACCCTTTTGTGGACTGGGTTGGAACCTCTTGCTTTTATGCTAAGGCAGAGGCTTTCTCAATGGCTTGCGTGGATTCGCATGCTTCGGATGCTGGGCTTGGAGCTATATCCCCAGGTCTCAGTCTAGACGCTCTAACCGATGGCAGGTCGGTGAGGCCTTTGTGATCCTTTCCTTCCTATGCGATTCACTAGAGAAGCTGCTCTTAGTTAGAGTAGGCTCCTATCCATCAATTGTTATGGCAGTCCAGTCAACCTTGAGCAGTATCCGTAACTGGGGCTATCAGAGGTCCCCTACTCAAGTTCTACAAGGTCTAAGGTTCGGAGATAGGGGAATGAAAGAAAACTAAGGAAAACTCACCTCTTCCGTAAAGAAAGGCAGGTAGCAAAGGTGTCCGTGGATTCTTCGGCTAGGTGTCCATCCACCCGCATTATCCGTTGAAATACCATCCGAGGAGAGTGCACTACCAACAGCAGCAGGCAGGGAGGTTTTGAACCCCGTATGTGAAAGGTGGACAAATCAAACCAAAGAAGAGCTTGAGGGCCAGGCTGAACATGTGGACAGTTCATGACAACCCCTCCTACCTCTGAAGGCAGTCGAGGGAAGCGGGTTATGGTATGGGCGGCTAAGGACCGGGGAGCAGAAAAGGGTCAAACATCGACAGGGAGAAAGACGCAGGGTCTTTCCTTTCCTACCGATTGGCAATGATATCTCTTTCTTCTGCCATTGCGAGACATTACAGCGCTTACATATGTTGATGGGCTTCCTCTCCTATTACTGGAAAAGAAACTTCCTCTAGGACTTATGGCTACCGCTTGTGACAGAAGTTTTGAAGCAGGGATCCATTTTTCAGACTAACGGAAAGAAGCGCAGCTGAAGGTAGGATCGAGGAGTTAACGATCAGACTGTCCTTGTGGTACAAGCCGAGTAATCAGACACCTAGTAATTGACCTTCGTCAGATACTAGTTCTCTCTGTCATTGTGGAGTAGAGGCTAGTTCGGGCAGGTTGCTCTCTTATGTCATTCTTACAAGCAAGAGAAAGGGCGGGTCGAGAAAAAGTAGATAGGAATACGGTCCACTGTCCTGTAACTGAGGGGAAGGAGTTGTCCTCAGATCCCCTTTAGCTACTCCGTCAAATAGCTCAACTGATGCCCACCCCACGCTGCGCACCCCGGGGCTGTTCGCAATGGCGCTATCGGGATTCACGCTTCGAGAGATCGATAGTGCAATTAAGCTCTAAGAAATCCTTTCAAGATCTTCGCCGGGAAGCGAAGCGGACCTAACCTCGGTCTTCGACATAACCGAAACCTCCTGCTTTTGCTTGTCGGAGGCCGTAACGTAAATCGCTTTCTTGAGCTTGCATACCAAGTTAGGATTCCTAGGAGAAGAGAAGCCTGGAGTTGGAGGAGGCTGAATAGAAATTCTTGCGGATCCCCCTTCACTTATGTTGTTGAAAGGCATTCTTCACGTCAAATTGAAATAAGGCCACCTTTTGATTGCAGCCAAGGCAAGAATGCCACGAATGGTGTTTAGCAACCTGGAGCAAATGTTTTCCCTATCTCTAAAAGGGTTCGACTCAATATTCTTGAAGGAATCCTTTAGCTACTAATCTAGCTTTCTATCTCTCTACCGAGCCATCTGCTTTATGCTTGATCTTGTAAATCCACTTGCAGCCAATGGCTTCTTTCCCTGCAGGCAATGAGACTAAGTCTTATTCTTTTTTCCTGGGCATTGATTTCTTCCTGTATAGCATCTCTCCAGCAAGAATGATTGGAGGCTTCAGCAAATGATTCAGGTTCATGAGAAGATTGAACTGACATGAGGTAAGCTCGATCTTTTGGGGAAAACGATATAGTTGAGTTGATCAAAATCCTTCAACAGGATAAGAAACTTGAGAGGATCGACGAACCTGAGAGAGGGATCCAGAATCTGAGGAGGCGACTGGAAGGGAAGCAACTGGGCTAGGCTGCTGATCTTCTGGAGTAGCCTGACCCTGGGAAAGAGACTGTAATCGCCGCCGAGAAGAAAGCTGCTGGCCTGAAGAGTGAGGCTGATCCGTAACATCAACTGCAGAAGAATGAGGAAAAAGTTTATGAACAGGAGAAGGCCGCAATACATCTCCATCATCATTCTCCCCGGGGCTGATTAATTAGGTTAAGGAAAATATGAGGCGACTCCATTTCCATTAAAGAGAGCATAGCATTAAGGATACATCGAGTCTCTTGGATTTCACGTCATAGCATCTATACCCGGACTGAGCATATCCAAGAAAGACAGAAGTGGTTGCCTTGGGGACAATTTTTCTATTAACTGCGCAGGAATATGAACAAAACACGTGCATCCAAACACTCGAAAATGCCTATAGTACTGCCCCAGTAAGAAGTTCGTGAGGCTGGATGGAATGAAGCTTCTTCCCTCTCTCTTCCCCCAAAAAAGGAGAGAGATGTCCCGTCCCTTCTTTATGCACATCTACATAGCCAGACACAAAGGTGTACAATCCGGTCAAAATCTGCGGTTCTTTAAGTTCATTCATTGTAGGTTCTCTTACTTGTTCTAGTGGCTGGCAAAGGCCAACCGAGAGGGGAGAACGAATGGCTTAGGAATCGACCGGTTCCGAGCAGACTCGTGGAGCTGCAGCTTGGATTATCGTAGAATAAGAGGGGCCGTCTTAGGAAATGACTTAGTTTAACTTAAAAGACAGATGCCGCCGCTGCGAGGCGAGGAGCAACTTGTCTGGTTTTTCGGTGCACTCATTCCCCTTACGAGAATGAAATGAGGCCCCAGCTTGACTCGAGATCAAGACTCCTTACAACTCGCACCAATAGCGGCACTGAGCGGCCGGAGATTGATGGAAAAGGCAGCCCTTAGCCCCTCTCCCCTAGCCGCCTACCTACTCGTGTTCGTAGCTCGATCGGAGGTCAAGACTGTGGTCCGGCGGAAAAACAGAAGTCATCCGTATGTTGTGATACGTGAATTGCTCAGTAGTGCTTCGCTGCTTGATGTTGCCCCGCTGGCGGAAATAGCTTAATGGTAGAGCATAGCCTTGCCAAGGCTGAGGTTGAGGGTTCAAGTCCCTCCTTCCGCTCCTGGCTTCGTCGTTTAGTGGTAACGAGTGGAGTACATAAGCCCCTTTAGAGATAGGGGAGCAGCAAGGCAGCCCCTTGTATAGGGTTCCAAATCTATCTTACTAATAAGAAGAAAGGGGCAAGCCAAAACCTACTCCTAACAAGTTGCTGGCTTTTCATCAGCCGTTGCGCGCTAGCGTTTTCCCTTACTAGTCAAGGGGCTGCTAGTTGTAGCGCGCAGTGTACTAGTGAATAGGAAAAGCGAATTGAGATTACTAATGACGGATGGAGGTTGAGGATAGACTGATCTACTCCCACTCTTCACCTCTTGGCTCACCTGGGATACGTACACCCTCGCCCTTGTCTCCTTCGCCGGAGACTGAAAATGATGGGAATCCTATCGATAAAGAAGAGGCATAAGCATCGCCTCTCGATCCAATCCGTCTTCCCTGGCCTCCCCAACACACTCTTGATACGAAAGAAACCTCCCGCCATAGAGAAGAGATCTAAAGTCTGGGTCCCCTCGATCACCCTCCCTTGAACCTGAACTGGTCGAGAGAGATGAACCCGCACCACATTTGAGTTCCTTCGAATCGAAACCCCCAACTAGAGATGAAATTCCAGAACCTAAACAACTCAGTTGAGAGCTCCGTGACTGGAAAAAGGGAAGGTCCACCAATGATTGATAAGCCATTCCCCTATCCGTCTCTTGATCCCTCATTCCACTAATCCGTTGTTACTGATTCATTCAAGGCATAGACTCCCCATTTCTTTGTCTTATTAGCGCAGGTGTTCGTCAACGATGAAAGTCGCTGAACTTAAGACTCGAGTTGAGAAAGAGGGCTAGGCCCCGGGAGGGCTTGAAGGCACTGGGGAAGACGGGTGGATTATAGAGCTAGAGGCAAATCGAAGGTTTGTCCATCAGGAACGAAGTCACTCGACTGGGCCAGCATTGATGAAAAAATGACAAAAAAGAAAAACTTCTCCCATCGCATCATTAACCGGTGTAGGATTAAAGATCAGGTCCAGGATTCGAGTCAAATCGACCTTCCCTCTCAGGGTGAGGCAAGGAATTCTTTCAAATGTTCCTTGTTCAATATCTCGGCTGCTTAAGAAGTTGGACTAGTAGCTCCCCGACCCGGAGTGGATTCTAGGGGAAGAGCCTCACCTTGCAGTAGGAAAGTGTTCGTTCTTGGGACGGGTTCAAACTGGACTGAAGGGAGGAGGAATTCTTTACTCCGATCTTCCTGGGGATTCATCACTGGCTAGGGCTTTCGAATCAAAGCATGGGCATCTGCTATTAAGAGGAGTAGTAGATCGTCGATTGAAGAGCCAGGTCAGTCAACTTCTATTGATTATTGATTCGACTCTAGGGACTCCTAGCAGCAAACTTGTATAAAGGGGCCCCCATAGATATGCAGGAGATGCCAGCCGGATCGACCAACAAATGATAGGCCAGAGAGATGGGTTCATTCGACTAATTAGTGATCCCTGGGCCTACCTAACACAGATGTCCCTGAAATAGGGGATTGGTAGATCGGAAAGCTCAGGCAGGAGTAGGACATTCCATACCCATACAAAGATTTCTGATCTGCTAGCTGGTGGTCCTCTCAAATCCCATTTTTTCATCGACAGGTAGGGTGAATTCTAAGGTTCCTTATTCCGGTTGTAAAGCGGAAGAAGAGGGAGAATGGGCACAGCCCCACCAGCAGCCCGCGTTTCCGACCCGAAAGGAATTGAAAATGAAAGAAGAATCTGTGTGCACTATCTATGGAGTGGAGTGACTATCCAACATCTCCTCTTCCCTATCTCTCCCTTTTTGCCTTCGGCTATTACCGGCTGGCAACGCTTGGCCCAAGATTGGATTTGTTTGAAAACAACCAAGGTGGCGTTCATTCAATCAAATCTTTTATGCCTAATTACTCTTTTTGGAAAGGAAGGAATGCAGGGAAGAACTCTTTCCTTTCCACTGGTTCTTGAAAGCTATCAATCCACGCTTCCCCATATTTATTCTCCCTCTCGCATCGGTTCTGCATCAGATGATGAGCCCATGCGAAAACTTTCTCTTTATTGGCGCCCGGCTATTCGATTGAGTCGAAAGCCTACCAACGCATAAAGGTTCCGATTCGAGCGAGAGCTCAAACGGGGAGGCGAGAAGATCTTGATCGAAAGCTCCACTGTTCTGAATAGTGAGAAAGACTTTTCAAAATTCGATCAAATCGATCGAGAATCTCATCATCTCTTAGGTGGGCCAACCCACCGAGTTGGGCTGGGCGTCCATGTCACAGAACCTTTCTCTAGCCAAGAATCCCATTATTGATCGAATCGGGGCGGATCCAATTCATTGGCAAATGCAAAATCTATCGTATTAACACTCAGAAAAAAACCTAGAAAAGAGGAAGAGTCACTAAGACAAGAGCTAGGTAAGCAAGAAGGAGAGGCTAGAAAAGGCGAGGCAAGGGGCTCTCCATCTCTAGGAAGATTGTGTCCAGGATCTGGTAATCTAAGCCTTGCTTCTTCTGGTCGGCTCGTATTAGCCTGTGCTTTATTACAGGTAGTCATTCCCCCTTCCTTTAGTCTTTTCAAGGGTACTTGAATCAACATTAAACTATTCTATATTATGTCTTTCTTTCTGAAGGGCTTGCGGTTCATTACACCAAAGGCTTTCAGTGAACTATTGAAGCTATCGAGAGAGTACCAAATGCTGACGGTGACGAAGCGACTTTCGGTGGACGCGGAGCCAACGAGTTCAGTCGAACAGCATAACGAGTATAAGGTTACAGAAGCCTTCGCCAACTTTGATAGGCATAGCATTGCAAGCAAATAGAGCAGAGAGCTTACCCTTTCTTTCTATTAGAGTCGCGAGCTTGTTGTAGTCGGTCCTAATAAAGGGAGAACCTTGCTGCTTACTTGCTATATCCCCGCGTCCTTGCACGGCTCGGCTCGTTCTTCGAGCCCTGCTTCTCCCTTCCCCTATCCCCGTTCCTACCGTCCAAAACTGGCCTATGGAGTATAGCCAAGTGGTAAGGCATCGGTTTTTGGTACCGGCATGCAAAGGTTCGAATCCTTTTACTCCAGATTATGAACACCCGATCGGATCTGTCAAGAACGAGCTGACGACTACAGGGGAAGCGGCTGACTGCAGTCCCTGAGCCCAGCTTGTAGCAAGCCAAAAGTCTGACTTGAACCTACTTTGCTAAGAGAAGAGAAGAGAGAGAAGGGAAAGACAGACGGCAGAAAGAAATCCTTCCAACCGGCGGAATTGAACACAAGACTGACTTTGGCGATCGGTGAAGAGTATGACCCTCTCCTGTAAGCTTAAACCGCCTCTTCTGAACCGGGGTACTTACTGACTGAATCGGATTCTACTGAGCACTTTCATCGGGTCGGAACTACGAAGATCTAATCGGGAAGTGTTGAAATATCCCCAGCCCCTGCTTTTAAAAAAGCTGCTATAGTTGCATACCCCGCTGGGAATTGCGTGTGAGAGACTGTTGGCTTAAAAGATAGAGCTTGAGATAGTCTTTCTGCTTGCCAATTTTCAAGACTACTGCTTTGCTTGACTATTTGACTTCTTAGCTTGCAACTACTGTAAAGGAAATCGGGAAATTAGCAATAAACCAAGGGGAAGGGAAGAAAGTCTATTGGAGCAATCAAAGCCATATATATTCTGCTCCTACATACAGGTCAAAAAATCTCTCTATGTTAGCCATACCAAGGACATCAATAAATTCACCAGGTGGCCAAGGAAACAGAAACAGAACTATTACAACACTGGGAAATCAAAATCTCTCTTATCGTTAGCCTATAGCCTTTTACCGCCGCTTGAACTGGCTTCCTGGACCACCATCGAATGGCAAGGACCTTGCTTCCTGCTTTATCACTGGATTGCTTGCGTACTCTCTGGGAGAAGGCCTGGTAGGGATGGGAGTCTTTAACTACCCTTACGCTCCTCGGCACCCTTTGGATAGACGTGCATGTTAGCCCTGGAAAGAGTTCTTACTATGGAAGGAAGGGATTATATAGGAATGAGAGCCATAAGGACTAGTATAGAACTCCATGGGTTTAGCACTATAACTAGATGAAGGGGAACGGAACTAGCACTTATAGGGGAATGGAATAGGAATGCGGGATTACAAAAGGGGATAGGCTGGGGCCTTTTCAAATCACACTCGGGAACACACTTTCCAGGGGATTTAGACTATTGAGAAGGGCACTTTTACTAGGGATCTTTCTTTCCCATCAGGAAATGAGAATCATAAGCCAGTTAGGAAGGAAATACACTGACTATAACTATTTATTACCCCTACCTTGAGTGAGACCCCTTATTTACATTACAAGTCCGAATGCCATCCTTTATTTACAAGCCCCAATTACATCAAGACTATAAAGGGAGGTAGAGGATTTCATCTCTCCGGCGAGCTACTCCCTAAAATGCTCGTTAATAAGAAGTTGGGGTTCAAAATACACCAACTAGGAAAATGAAGGACCGGAACAGCATCCATTAAAAGAAAGCGGAAGCCCCCATTCCCCAATTGATTAACTGATTGCGCCTATGAAACACTAATAAATTACTAGTCTATTTGGGCATACTCTTTATCTGTCTTATACGAAAGAAAGGCTAAGTCAGGAAGTCAGTAGAGTAGCGGAGCTATTTCAGGGAGAAAGATATCATTTTTACAGTATGAGCACCTTACTTGATTCATTCCTTCTACCCGAAGCCCCTGCTGCCTGCCTGGGATGAGCGTCCTCTGATCTAAATAAAATACGAGCTCCTGTTTGCTTTCTGGCAATGAGCTAGCTTAACCCTGATTGCTTAAGGCTTAATACAGTCATGTTGGATCTCCTATTCGTACTGCTACCAGGAAAAGAAAGACTGATTGCGACAGCTCAACCGAATGCCAGCACAAATCTCCATTCTGGGTCTCCTAATGGCATCGGAAGTGCATCGCTCAGCATTGTTCAAAGGATTGATTGAGGCACACGTGCCACACAACATCTCTCTTGACAAATTTCAGCATCTGGTAGGCCAGGTCCTTGCTTCAAACACTATCGCATTTACTGATGATGAGCTCCCACCTGAGGGTACGGGACACAATAAGGCCTTACATATCCAAGTAATGTGCAATGAAATGGTGGTAGCAAGAGTGCTGATCGATAATGGCTCAGCCATCAACGTATGTCCATTGGTCACTATTATGAAGTTAGGAATTTTTGAGTGAACCATCCGCCCCAGCGACATTACAATTCGTGCCTTTGATGGGTCGAAGAGGCAGATTCTCGGTGACATCGATTTACCAGTGGAAGCCTTACACTTTCGAGGTGGAATTTCAAGTGCTGGACATCCCCGAAACATACAACTTTCTCCTAGGACGTCCGTGGGTTCATTCTGCAGGTCTCTCGAGCATCAAGCCTTCATCAGAAAATACATCGTTCGGGATCATCTGGTAACAGTTCATGCAGAAGAAGACCTGACAGTCCTCCGATCCCCAGCAATTCCTTACATAGACGTGGAGAACGACATAGTCCCTAATGCGTGGAAGGCATTCGAGCTTGTTCAAGCAAATTATGTCGCAGAAGGATCAGTCCCAGCAAGACCCAAGATTTCCGCCAATAGCATGATGGTTGCTAAGGTGATGTTGAACAGTAGTTATACACTCGATTCTGGGTTGGGTCAGAATTTGCAAGGAAGGTTGGAGCCGATACAGGTGAATGACAAGAAGGGCCCCTACGGGTTTCAAACCCACCAAGAAGGACAAACGGCAAGTAGCCGCCCTGAAAAGGAGAATAAGCTTGCCAAGTTAGAAGGAAGAACTCCTGTCAGTTGAGGTCTCGGGAAAATGCCCTCTCTCTATCACATTTCCAAAAGCTGCCTTTATCCCTCAGCCAGAGGACAAACCAGTTCAAGCTCAGGCACCAGAAAAGATAAAAGTACAATTGGATCAGGAGTATTTGGCCCAAGCAAAGAAGTCCCGTGATCTGAAAGAAGTAATTTACTATGATGAAGTACCTGAGGAGGCAATGGATATTTTCAGAAGCAGAGGTGGCCGCTATCCAGACTCCGTCCACTTCCCAGATCAGTAACACTATTCGCCCTGCAGCTTCAGGGAAAGGATCCAAAACTGGGGATCACCCTCTTCCTTGCAAGAGTCAGGGTAACCAAAACTAAAGGAAAGACTAGTATCAAAATCCTGAATAGTCATGCCTTCGATTAAACAGGTTTGAACTGTGAAGGCATTATCCTATGTAACATATATAGTGTGATGCATTTCATTTTATTCTCATGTTTTGCTAAAATGTGCAGTGTTAAGAACCCCTTTCGACCAAAACTTTGAAAACCTGCCTGGTTGTCCCAATGGTGTCAAATTCCTAGGAGGCCTTATTTTATAGGTAGCCCAGGTGATGAGACAGCTGGCTACCAAGTAGCAGGAGGAAGACTTTGTTGGGAAACCACGGGGGCATATGAGGTGGGTTTAGTGACAGAAAAGGTCGGGACAGTGGCTGCTACCGCATTGACTTCGGAAGATTTTGATGTGTTAAGGCTAACCAACACTTCTCCAGAGCGATTGAGTCCAATATTTTCACTCAATCTGCTCAACGAGGAAAGAAGCATCGTCGTCGAGCTGGCGAGAGAGATCCTCTATAAGTCGCTCTACGTAACCCAATCGGGCTTACAGCTCTCAACTTACAAGGCTTACAGGAATACCTACTGTAACCAGCCCTCTTAGTCTCAGAGAGGTCTGAATGTTCTCACACCCTATTTGTTTGCTTCATCGCCGGCATTAGAGCCACAGCGAACCAAGCTGACCCACCTCTATCACTAAACTAGACCAAATGACGGAGTCATTCTTCGGGTACTACACAGTATTGAGGTTCCGGCTGAGTTCCACCAATGGACGCCCCAATCAGCTGATCGTAGGCCACCCTAGTGTTGCGTCAGTATGCGTATTGGTTGATCTCTGGAAGGATATGCCCAATCGTATTTGGCTGGGGATGGGAAAGTTTGGGCGCTGGCAACGAATCATTTACGAGAATCCCCGATCTAAATCCTTCTGTCGTATGAGAGGCCACAGCCTTGGTCAAAATATCTGCAAAGCCAAACCTGTTCTAAATAAAGGCAAAGAAGCGTAGTATCCAAGCGGTTGTCCAGCCACAAAAGAAATATGAGAGAACTTCCTCTTTACAAAGGGGATCTCGAAAATGTTCCAAGCTAGTGCGGAATTCACCACACTAGAGGCGAACAGATAACACATTATCTCGAACAGGAGTACCAAAGCCAACTATCCGTGGCGGACTTCAAGTCGAAACAATTTGTTTTCTGCTCGCCAACTAATCGATCTAGAGGTTTCAGTTGGTAAACGCTTGAGAACCCCTTACTACCACGAAGTGGTCTTCTTTGTTGTAGTATGTAAGAAATGTCACCTAAAATGCTTCTTGTTTTTTACAAAAAAGAGTTCCAACGTTTCCAAAACGCTTCCCCGTGGAAGCCCAAGCATAGTCCTAGGAAGAAGGGATATTCATTCAAGCCAATTCGATTTGCTAGCTTTCTTTAGCGGTTGAATCTCTCTCCCTTTTTTAGGCTTAGTCCCCTCACTACCTAGGTCGAAAGAAAAGCATATCCCTTTTGTTTTGAAAGCTGACTTAGCCCAAATAGGGATTTTTAGACCGGCTTTTAGTTAGAGAGTGGAGGATAAAAGCTAGCACCGGGGTCCCACTTAGTGATAGGTAGAGACAGGCTAATTCGCAAGAGAGCTTGAAGCTAATAAACAGCTTTGCCAGGCCGGGGAGTATGGGATTCCCGTCATAAGTTGTACTAGGTCTGGTTAAACCCATCCGTTGAGGTCCGTTATGGTAAAGATTGAAATAGAGGGGCCTGCCTTGCTCTGGTATACTGCCAGGTTGAATGATGATGCTACATCGTGTGCTTACTCACCTTCGGCGACCCTAGGAAGACAACTCATAAAGTCATAAATCAAGATCTGGTGTTTAGCTGACTAGCTTTTTCCTATTGATCCCTCGCTATCTAAGAGTGGGATAAAGAAGCATGTAAATAGTCCAATTACGAATACTTTTTTAAAATCAATAGGTTGAGCTAGGTTGTCCTTTCTGGAAGCTTTGAGGGTTCTAGCCTAGAAGGCAGAAGTGTCAATGCTTTTCGCTACTAAATGTCCTTTGTTATAGGAGAAAGTCGTTCTCATACCCTGATACCGGTTTTTCTTCCTCTGGATGTTAGGGTGGCATAAGTGGGAATCCGTGTCGCTACGGTCAAGCCAATGAATCTACATCGGTCTATCTACGTACCTTCCATCGTAAGGCAAATCTCTTCTCTTATAAGCAAGCGCGAATGAGAATTACGAATCTACTTTTGATTTTGCTTTTGAAGCGACGTCCCCTTCATAGGCTGAAAAGAAGAGGGAACTAAGTAAGATCAGAGAGTTCAAGTAAATAGACTTCCACTAACAAAACTGGAAATCTTCAATTCGCAAGTTATCCGATTGGGGATTTACAAGAAAGAAATAAAGGAGATGAAAGCATCCCTAACAAAACGAAAAACGAGCGCCCCCGTCTGATCAGTGTGAAAGGAAGTTCACCCCCTCAAGATTCAATCAAAGATAGCCCCGTGGATGAAGATGAAGAAAAGTCATAAGAGAAGAAAAGTCAATGCGGATTCCATTCATATTCCCTTCTGCCTTGCTACTGAGGCCTTGTTCTTTTTTTTAAACACTGGTCTTTTGAAATTGCTTTCGTGTGCCGTTTACCGCTTCTTGATCAATCGAAGAAGAAAGAAGTCCTAATCAAGTTTCATGGACCAAAGGTTGGGGAATCCAATCCAGCAGCAACAGGGGAAGTTACAAAGCAGTCGTCCTATAAACGCTAGCAGGCAAAGCTGCAAGACCAGAAGATAGAAGCAATGCATGAAGAATGCCCGAAGTCTTGTTCTTAGATCTTCATTTTGATCGAACGAAGAGGGCGTCTCGTCTTGTTATAAGGAAGATTCATGGACACTCATGTATGAAGAGAAAGGTCATGCCTCGATCTTGATGTTGAGATATGCCTCAACAATTGGCGATATTGGAACATTGAAATCTTGGTGCTCAAAGGTACAATCCTTAACGACCGCGGGGATAGTTTCCGGGGAACGAAGGAGAAAGTCCGTTGGCGCTGGCGTGGACGTGTGCTTACCTTACCAATGCCTTTATCCCGGGAAAGATCAAAAAGAAAGTCAGATATGTCCGCCACTGCTTAGCTACATGGACAGCTACTTTAGCTCCTCGGGAGGTTTCTTCGAGTATCTTCACTTACTCTCTTCTTCTTCCCTTACCCTTACTTAGGATTACCATACTTCTAGATAAGACTCGAGTGTAGAAGGTTCGCTTTATCCCAAGATGGATACCAAGGATTAGAAGGTTTGATGGTTGGCCGGTACTCTGACATCGCTTGTTTGCTCATTAGCTGACTCTACCCCAATCCAGACCCTGACTTATTCTTCTTCTGTTTTTTCATCGAATCTCCCTTATAGCATAGGGAGGATACAAGAAAGGGTATACTGGATTATACTCCCACAGCGCTGGATACAATCACCTTACTTACTCAAAACTGTCTTCAAGGTCGAGACAAGAAAGAGAGTCTAACTGAAAGAACTTATGGGTAGGCAGAAAGGAAAGAACCTGTCCAGTAACTGAAGAGGGAGACCCGGTCGAGTGGTTCCTCAAAGCCATTTATCTATATTGAAGCGATCCGCAGAAGCCAAAGAAAGCTATGCCTGGGATGATAAATAAACGTAGTAGAAGGAGAAGACTGACCTGTGTCAAGGGACACGGCTCTTGGTAGGGCATAATCCCTAACCAATACTTCTTTCGACTCCCTAGTAGACAGAGGAATTACATATGCTCGACCGATAGGGAGAGGAATCCTGTTTATTTCCCCTGTGGAAACCGAAGCTATGACTGCCGCCTAGATCGGGAGCTTCTCATTCGGCTTTGTTTAGTTGAGACAGCCGAATGCTTCTCTCTTAAATCAATCTATTTCTATTTATTTATAAGTAAACACAAGACCAGTTCTAGATACAGAAGGGACTAGCTTTACTTGCTCCTCTCACTTGATTCAATTCAATTGTGTCCGGGACTGATTAAAAAACTATTCCTTTCCTGCTTGTGGGACTGCTTCCACATCTACTTATCATGCACTAACCTCCTATTTCATTTCCCATGCTTGCTTGAAAGGCGCAGGGAATATCATTTAGTAGTTTATTCAATAGACTCAGCTTGCTTTGTCGAATCCATCCTTCTATATCTTCTACAACCAGTTTCATAAAATATTCCTGCCCAGATCTCGATTATGGAACTTCTGTCCACTTCACAAGTCCATCGTGCTGGCGCTAGCACAAGCAAGCGTCCCTAATTCCATTCCACCTGGGGTTTGCAAGCTATGGTGGGAAGTCTATTTTATCCCCAACAAATTACCTTCACTCAGAATGATTTTGACTTTACATTATCTATCCCCGTACTCGACCCCGTCAACCCAAGCTTCATTCAAGTTCAGTCCCTTCTTCTCGATCCTGTATTGATCTACGACCATCCTTCTCTTTTTCATGATCTTTGGGGGCAGCCTCTGTTTCGTTTCCGTGGCAACGGCTAAGAGCGGTAATCACCTCAAAGGAAAGAGCTTCTTCCTTTGCTACAGATGCCTAACTTATTCCGTCTCATGCTCCTACTGCGGTTCTAGAGAGAATTCCTGCTGCAAAAAATGGATCTTCTTCCGGCCAACCAAACGATTCAAGCTATGAGGAACTCGCCAATGACTTTGATTTCAACCCTTGCCCGGGAACAAATGCTTCATAAAAATGCCTTGGTCCCGATCGGCCGTTACCAGTAGCAGGAGATTACCTAACTACAGGACCCGAGTCATCTTCTTCCCATCCTAGTGGCTAGGCACCTGCCAAGCAATGCCTTGTGCGTTCCCCATCCATTAGCAGTTGGAAGAGCAGAACTGGGACATCTAAGCCTGGAACCGCAAGTAAAGCCCTTAAGTAAGTCCATCTATTTCCGACTATCGATCTCACTCCAGCCGAGTCCAATCCGAAAAAAGAAATTTCATCTGGTGCTGGCTATTCATCTCAATCTCGTGCCTCTAATGGCCATGGAAGCCCATGCACCTAAACTCTCAGATCCAAGTCATGTCATGCTGGCCCAGCCAAGCGCTAGAAACCGGTAGGGGAGGCCATGGGAGCAAGTAAACCAATGGAGGCCCCAGATTTCTCTTTTTCCGAGCCCACCGGCATCTTCCTCTCCGTATCAAAATGCTTGTTCTACTGGCGCTAACGAGAAGCCTCAATCAGGGTTCCGAAACGATAAAATTCATCCTCTGCTCGCCTCCCAGCCAATACTGGATACAATGAGTTATTGCAATGCTGGGCCATCAATAAAGGAATTCGAGGAAGGTGAAGCAAGTCGATACCATTCTCAATCTTCCGAAGTAGCAGCAACCGAACCTGGGGAATGAATGCACTCCAAGTCCTCATCTCTTCTTTCTGCATCCGGTCGGATGGAAGGAACGGGAGCTCCATTGGCCAAGTATTCTTCTACACTGGCTGACCCCAGCTCACTAATAAAAGTAAGGAATGCCCGGACCCACGGGATCTAATGCTGGACCAAGGCGATTAACGGAAGCTTAATGAAAAGGAACAGGGAGAAGTGGTCCCGGGACCGGATAGAGGCGAATAAGAATCCAATTCCTTGCCACCAACCAAAGGCACTCACCTCCCAATCTAGTTCCCCCGTCTTTGTTGGTAAGCCCTGAACTCGAACTAATGTATTCCAAAGTCCGAGCCAAGGTGATCAATTGCTAGCTAAGCCCCACCATATTCTCTTTCTTAATGAAATATCTGTCTCGAATCCTGAAAACTCTTAGCCATACAGTAATGCCTTTTATTATATGTCAATTCCTTGTCTTCTTCTTGGCATCGAGATCATATCTGTGTCTTAGGGCATGACTTACCGGGAATCCTTCCTCAAGCAGGGCTTATTCTATCACCCTCGGTTCACTCCCTCTTTCCTGTCACCTTCGAAACGATTAGAAGACACTCCTAGTAGTGCACTCGCTCCCTTTGGGCTTAAAGAAGAGTTCCCTCCTTCTACGCTTCCCGCTGCTCTCATTGCTGCTTGAAGTCAAGTCTGTTAAGTGGAATCCAAAAAATGGAAAGTAAGTAGTCATTGTCGGGACGGAAAGCGACTCTTCAACCACTTATTGAAGCGCTAACGCACCTGAGCTCAGCTTTTATTTCCTACTGAGACGAGAGGAAAGAGAGCTGGCTAAGAGATTCCAAGAAGATTCTAAATCTGTACGCATTAACAGACACATTAGAATAAGTTATTCTTCCGCTAAAGGGAAGAGAAAGCCCAAGCACACTCCTCTCTTGCTAGGAGAGAAAGCCTTGTATGTATGAGGTAAATCTATTCTATGCCCATTACGATGCGCATCTCGTTCGATCAGTTGCACGACGAAAAATGACCCACCTGTTCGACTCTTGCTGCTTTCTTTGCTATTGCTTCTGTTGAATGGTTGAGGGATGAAGGGCGAGTACAGTCTCTTGATCCTCTATACCTGCCCGACTTGGGCATTTAGCTACGAGAATAACTCATCCCCTTTGATCCCGCTCGAGTGGGAATATAGGAAGCTAGGGAGCTAGGTGAATACCCCGATGAGACCCTTCTTTAACCCGACCTGAAAAGGAAGAGTTTGATTTCACTCTTTCACCTCTTAAACTCGTTCAAGCGGCATTCATCTTAGCAAGACTATTCTTATCTTCAGTCTTCAGACTCTCTTCTGTCGCTCGACATAACTACACTATCCGGCCCCACTATACAGAGCCGCCCCCAACTAACTTAAAGGATGCTGCAACATTTCGAAGGAAATTTTTCTTAATCTAGAAAGTTCCTTTTCGTTAAGCGCATCGAGCCAGGAGTGGACATTATCATCATCTGCAGACAAATCCAGATTCTCTTTCATCATTAGCTAAAGTGGAATAGTATGACTGGATTTCCGGAAAATCAGACGAAAGCCGATTTCTCGATATGATAAACATGCGCTCAAAAGACCTCCTAAACCCCCACTGCCAAGTGATCGGAGTTTAGTCTGAATTTGCTGTAGAAGTTTCTCCCACTCCAGACTTACTTCAAAGAAAGATAGGATTGGGCAATTCCGCCGGTTCTTAAGCAAGCCCTATTCTAATTAATTATTATTATATTAAATGTTGGGGAAAGGGCTTTTTATAGATGTTGAGGTGAGTAAGGGGGCGGAGCTTGAGGCTTCTCAGCCTCAGAAAGAGGAACGAATCCTCAAAAAATAAATGGAATGAGTTCGCAATTACTACCACAAGAAAGCCGACACCCTCGCCCTTTAGAGATAGGGGCGCAACAAAAAAAGTATTCAAAAAAGGCGCCGGAGGCCGCAAACTCATCCGGAGTTGGAGAATGAAATAAAAAAACTTTCTCAAGAGGAATGCATCAAGAAAACTGCCCTTTCATAGAGATCGTCGTGGCATGAACTTTGTCAATAGATTCCTAGCTTCCTATTGATCTTGATTAGTTCCAGCTTCGTTCTTCGTTTTTTTGTTGAGAGTTCTCTTTCTGGACCGGACCCATTTTTAGACCGTCTCCTGAACCGCCTGCTTATCCTGCATGTGCTTTCGGGGCCCCCACTCATTCAATCACTTGCTTGTGATTGCAGCCATTCCCGAAAAGGAGAGGCGAGGAATCGTCCGCTCCCATTCAGTTCATGTGACGAACCTAACATTGTTAGGTCCCGAATTCTGCGAACTACCGGATCTAGATCAAGAGCTCCATTACGTCGTACGATATATCGATCCGGAAAACTTACTTTCAGTTGTAAGTCATCCATTCTGCTTCTATCTAAAGTGATGCTAGGCTGCTTCACAGAGGTGCGCTTCGCTAGGCCACATGATGAACATGTTTTAAGCTAACTACATGTCGAGCGCTTAAGCGGAGCTTGTGGTCACTCGTTCCTCGCTTGTTCCAATTCCAAAGAGCTTCAGATCTGATTCTACACTACATACGATATTCCATTCCGGCCCTCATTAGCTCTTCGCTTGCTTGGACAAAGAGCATGCCCGAGGGGGCTAGTACGGCTACCACGAACTTGAATCATCACATGGCTGCTAAAGCAAGTGTTGCTTCACACGGCCCTGAGGAAGCCAAAGGACCCTCTCCTCTCAGGGCCGAAGGCTCCGAAACACGTTGGAGAGCTTTTGGATCCCGCCCTAAAACGCCCATTCCCTAGAGTTCCGAAGTGATCCTCATTCTCACTGCAGCCTTCTTAAGCCGAAAGAAAGCCGGGCAAGAATCTCATTTTTGGTAGTACGAAGGGGAGCAGAATCGTATCTGGCAGTGGTTCTTCGGATCGATCACAGATTCTCGGCCCCGTCCTTTGGCTTACACTCCAGTTGACCTCTCTTGTTTCCATCCCCGTGAGTAAGGTAGAGAGCAAAACCAACCCAGCAAACCACTATTACTATGCCCCTATTAGTAAAGCATGTACTTCTTGCAAGGCTTGCTGAGCTTCTTTATGTGACAGACATCGCAAAAGTAGTCCGTTGAACGATCGCCGATCGAGGGCTTAAAGTCTACTATTTTTTAACCCTGATGGGTTTCACAGTCGACCATTTGATAGCCCTGTTCCTGAATATACAGAATAGGGCTTCGATGAGCCCTAGATGTAAAGGGTTCTTGAACCCTTCTAAGCAATTAGAAGAGCGCGGAATTGGACCTCCCTCAAATAGATGAATCTGGGATTGATTGTGGAACCGAGCATATAGAACCCGGGGCGGGCAGTAAGATACGCTAGGCGGAGTAGTCGCTCTGAAGCAGGTTTTCTTCGACTGGATCAATGCATGTATGAACCCCAACAAAATCCCGAAGGTCTAGGTCTAGTCTAGACCCGGATTTTGTTGGGTTAGCTTTTGGTAGGAAAGGCGGTCACAGGAAGAAATGCCCTACCAATGAATAGATTAGTCTACTAACGTCAACAATCTCTTTCTTCATATACGATAGCGCCCGCTTTTATATCCGAAAGTATAGATATGAAAGAAAAAGAAAGATAGATATTCCCATGGTAAGAATAGGACAGTTGCACTAAGGAAGAGAGCTAGGGATTTTATAAAGGTGATAGGACAGGGTTCCAAACCTGCTGCGAATACCTCTCTTCTATTTGAAATAAAAAGTAAAGGCCCACCAGAGAGAGGCAAGTGCTTTCATGAATGAATGCGATAAACCAATCATTCGTTACATATCGGGGACAGGGAACCAGCCCAGCTAACTCGATTTCCCGAAGAAAAGAGAGGGCGCTCTTCCAATATTGAGCTCCTAGCTCTCCTCTCTATTTTCAAAAGTATATAGAAATGGTAGGCACTGGGAGTGAGTGAACTACCGGGGAGAAAGGGGCAACCTCTCTATGGAAGGGAAAGGAAAGGGTTATCCGCTCATAATGATTGTAGAGTCTTTCCGGATTGGAGGTCTAATAGTAGTCACATCAAGTCCTCCCCTCTTACTAAAAATAGCTAGCGAGAGGAATACTAATGATTATCCATGAAAGAAGGCTGGATGGAATTCAGCGAACACGAATACTAAAGATTCATGGGGACCTCAAAAAATAGGGGATAGAGAGCGCGGAACGGGCTTTCCAAGCATAAAACAATCCCTACCTATACATTCCATGGCAACAGACAGAAGGCAGTTTTGTCGTTGTTCTTAACCCCAGGCCCATTTCCGTTCCCAATAATCTCCATGAAAAGACTACCATGATTTCCGAACGAACCGAGGTAGAGTCAAGGCATGAAAAAACTTTTCTATGATCCGCTTATTTCCAAGTACGTATCATCCGCTGCGTTATCCGCCGTCTCTGCGGCCGCCAAACGCCTACCCTCTCTCGGATATTGAGTGGGTTGACCTGGGCTGGGGAGGGATTGGGGTTGCTTTTCTTTAGGACTTTAGTTTGTAAAAGGCTCGAAAGACCTACTTGACGAGTTTCCTTATGAGTGAGTTCGTAGGTGTCTTTAGTCGAGTGTAGCGAAGGGATTCTCCTAAGAGAAGCTTTAGAGGGAATAGAGGTGAAACGACTTTTCTTCGCTGCTTCTTTTTTTTACATAAGGTGAAAGGAAAGCGGTTGTTCATGCTTGTAGCTTGCTTCTGTCCTTAGTCCATTTTTGGCTGAAGCTGTTTTAACTGCCATATATTTTTGAATCGAATACCTTCCTCTGTCATCTCTGGTCTGTATCTTTTTGAGAGAAGATTTTCTACCCCGCCTGACTATGAAGAGCTTCGAGTCTATCGGGAAAGGATGTGGTGGTAACCCCGCAGCTTTGTCTAGAACCGGGCGGCCAGCCGTGTAGGAAGACTCACCCTAGCCACTATAGCGACCCCACCCCCAACTCTAGCTGAGAAGCACCCTCTATCCACTTCCCCTTTTCCGTGTGCCCAAAAGCCCGGTTTATGAGCCCCTTTCCGATTCCCTCACCCAATCTCATGAGAAGCAAGTCCAGCAGGCCCTGCCTTAACCTGTCCTCAGACAGCCAGCCCTCACCAGGAATATTTTATATTGCTAAATGCTCCGCCACGAAGCAAGCTTTCCCGAATACGACAGATGCGGAAGTGGCTAAAGAAGTCGGAAGAAGAAAGTAGTTGGACAACTGTATACACGAGGTATTCTGGGAATTGGCAACATTGACAGAAAGGGGAAGGGTAGGAATAAACTTTTTAGGTCTATCTCTACTAAAGTAGTCGGCCTAACCTTCGGTTCCCGTAACCGAGTTTTTCTTTCTCACTCCTTATGTACTTTTTCTTACTTCATCCATAATGACTTTCTTTTAAATTGTGTTCAAAAAACCCTCTAGAAAGGCGAACAGCCGGCATTGCAAGCAAATAGAGAGCCCCCGCCCGTTTGAGCCGTTGCGAGCCGGAAAGTGTACCGGCTGTTTGAGTCGCGAAAGGGCCGCTTGCTTAAATTATATTATTTCTAATAATAATAGACATATAATATTCTATATCTATCTATAAACAATAATCAAAAAAATAGAAAAATCATTTTATTTATCCAATTGTTCATTCCTGGGAAGAGGAAGAAGCAGATAGAGCAAAGGCCTCCTCTTTTCATCCGCTCTTCCCTAAGTGAGCGAATTGCATGTAGAGATCCGTAAGGGCTTATAGTTTAATTGGTTGAAACGTACCGCTCATAACGGTAATATTGTAGGTTCGAGCCCTACTAAGCCTACCACCCCCTCTCTTCACCTGATACAAGGCAGTCGAAGTACCCGCCGCCCTTTCGATCTAGTCCCACCAAGGAGAAGTTGAGCTGAATTGGCATCCGCCTGAGATGGGTTCTTTTAAGATTCATGTTGATGCGGTTCTCTAACCAGGTTATCACAAAGAAAACATTGGAGTGGTGGGTATAGATCTGACTGGGCTACTCATAACTGGAATAGGGTCTATTTACGCCCTTTTTCGGTGGACATGGCGGAGGCTCATGCACTTACACTTAGGAAAGGTTCTGACCTGGCTTTTTCTCTACAGCTATCTTCTCTTTGTATGTATGAAAACAGATTCATCTCAGGTCTTGAATTTCAATAGCCTTTTCCAAGCGGGACGATTTTCCATGCATGAACGCAGCACCAAACCAAATGAAGTTTGGTCTTCAAATCATTAAGAGCGATGGCTCTGACAAGACCTTCTGCTGCATCAGACGTCCAATCAATGAGTCTCTTAGGGCTGCCGTACGTTGGAGATAAAGACGCTCGTCCATAGTAACGGAGAGCAGGTCACCTTTGCGAACCGGGTCCGGTTGGAAACCAGGGTCCAAGCCCCCGGGGAAGAACGCGACGTCGGCGCGAGAGGTACTGAAAGTCAACCTTTCCCTAATTTTCAGTACAGACGCGTCGGATGTATGTAAGCTAAGTGTGGGCACCACCATCCTGGTTCTTAGCGCGTGGACGGTCAACCAGTCTGAAAGCCTTCTCCGCCAAGGTGGAGATTTTCAGTGCCTTTGTTTTCCCACATCGAAAGCATTAAGTGGTGGGCCATTTCCTTCGAGCAATTGACTTATTCCGAAGATGGGGTAAGGGCTGATACTCTTTATACATTCTATCTTTGTAGCAAGAGGAGATCATAACTGCACCTTGAAAGATCTAATCTTCTATGGGTACAAGTCCACAGATGTCAGATCCTGAGACAGGGTATATCGAGTGCAAAATAATGGAATATCATAGGCTTACTGCTATAGCTCTCCTAATGAGAAATCCAATGTCCAATTGCTCAAGCGAACTAACTCAAGCATACTAGACCGCAGGTTTAGCTTGCCCTACATTGAATATTCAATTCATTAAAGGAGGTCCTTTCTTGCTTACCTTCTTCTTATCATAGCTCTACTCCTACGAGGAGAAGTTCGAGTTGACTTTGTAACCTACACTATATAAAACATTTTCTTGATCAACAAAGAAACCTTAGGAATGAATGGTGCTAGAGGTTTAGAGCCTTATTCTATTTCTGTTGATGTTTAGAAAGAAGAAATCCAGAATAGAGGCCCTGATCTTAGGAACCGGGAGTGAGCTCTTAAGCTGCTATGGCCAAAAACAAGGTCAACTATCATGGATCCTTTAGCAGTGACTCCTTCGGCCGCTCCTCCACCTGGTGGTCTATCTTCAAATTGGATCTCACATCGATCTAACTAGCGATTCGTAATTCGCCAAGTCCCTTGCTCTTTGCGAGGCATTTAATTTAAGGCATGTTTCTGACCCACTCATGACAGATTAGACTAAAGGGACCCAACTCGCGTTAAAACGCGGAATTTCCGCCATCTAGAGCATATTCAATTGATTAGCTCGGCTGAACCCAGTATCTCACCGCATAAGTGTCAGGGATGGCGTAGTTCATTAGTGCTTTCCCGAGGATGTCTGTGCGTGCTCTCCCGTCTTTAGTCTTTCTCGGCGTCAACCGTTCCTATACCTTACCTTATTGCGCTGTGCGCTCTTCGCCTTCTAGCTAGCAAGCCAAAGGAAGGGCGGGATAGAGCTCAAAGACAGGCTGAGGGCAGATAAGTACTTTCAAAACACTCTGCAGACCAGACCGATCTGATCTTGCAAAGAACGTGATTTATATTCAATCCGATCCTACTGACGGGAGATCCCCTATGGAGAGATTGACTAGCTCGGGTAGCATATTAAGTCATGGGAAGAAAGTAGATCCCGCACTAAGAAATAAGAAAGGGGAGTGCCCTATCTACCAAGAGGCTGCAGGCCAACTCGGAAAAGAAGAGACTTCATCACACACACCCATGAGGGCACTCGCTACAGGAATGAGAAGGCGAGATCAGCACTACTCAACTAAGTCAATCCGAAGAGTTAGTAAGTGCATAACTCTTTCTTCTCTCGTAAGTGAATTGAGGAAATCCTTTTCATAGAAGGGATCCTAGCTAAGAAAGTCAGTTCAGTAGTTGCCTCCACTGTGAAGGAAGCTTTTGGAAGCACCGTTTTGAAGCAAGAAGGTGCGAAGGGGCTTTCATGGGCTTATTCTTAGGCTTGTACTTCTCTCCCGTTAGGCGTTGGGGTAGTTTCACTTTTTGATTGAAGATGCCCAGGCACGAAACAGGGGAACTTTCGCTATAAGAGAAGTTCAAAGTAGTGCTCTAGTTCTCAAATGTTTTTCCTTTCACAACCACGTCTTTGAATTTCACTTTTTGCGTTTTATATAGATGCAAAATCTATCCACTCGATTTCCCTTCGGAGGTACCAGTTTCAATTGAACAAATTGCCTGAGTAAAAGAGGCCTTAGGTTAGGTGTGCAGTAGAGGTTGAGTCATTTTGTTTGAAATGCCCTCAGTAGGTAGTAACAAGGCTTACTCAAGATCACTAGCTCATCGAAGCAGACCAGAGATCATAGACCTAGTTAAGGAACAAGCCGAGAGAGCTACTGCCCTAACTGGGGAAAACAACAACTCTCTTTCTAGAGCTACGGATCGGGGGCTACTCAACGCCCACTAGGGTCCCCTCTTTGAGAAGCTCCGAAGAGAAGTTCAGAAAAGAGCTACTTCAGGAGCTGCCCAGCATCAAGTCAGTCTTCCCTTTCCTTTGATCAATTTACTCCAACAAGCTCTTGAAATTGAGCTAAGCCTTCCCCTTTTCTTTCTTCTCTGCCGTCATCTTTTAGCCATCTTTACTTTACCTACGTGGGTCACGCGGGTACTCTTCATGTTCCCTCTGTAGCTCCTGTCTCTCCGATAGGAGAGGAGGCTTAGACCGAACGGGAGTCCCGCCAGTATTCTTTTTGCCTTAAAGTTTCAGATGAGCGGCAAGATCGAGGACTTTCATCTCCGTAATCTACCACTTGGAACAGATCGAAGCTACAGTATTCCCTCTATTTGATATCTTACAAGTGGATGGCGATGCTGCTCATTTAGCTCAGCTCATTGTGATGACCAAAGGGAAGCCAGAAGGTAAAAGTCTGATACATCAACAGCTCAACTGGGCAAACAGTACTCTCAGAGCTATAGACGCTTGGGGTCCGGACCCATGTGATGATGTCTCTCAGCTGAAGGCTGTTAAAGTTCCACGCCATCGGAATAAATAGACCAATTGAGATCGATAGTGATCTCGACGAGCCTGACGGAACGGAATCCAATCTAAGGAAGACCGAGTCAAACGGAAAAGCTACCTTGAAGTTCCAGGCATCATACATCCCTATCCTTTTCAGAGGCCCTCTGACCAGAAGCCGTAATCGTCTTCTGCTACAACAAGACAGGGTGACATGGGAATTGAGATAAGGGACGGAGAAGCTTTCTCGCTCCTACCACCCTCCGGGAAAGAGAGAAGAATCAGGCAACTAGCCGCCGGGAATGATAGTGGCGATGTGCAGCAAGCATGTTAATCGTCATCAGATTCCAGTAAATCAGAGTACTCAGATAGTACGGGAAGTGACGAAGAGAGCTTGGCATCAACTACTGTCACCGAGTCAGAAGAAAATTTCCAGCACGGATGATGGAGGAAACAAAGCCATCAACGCTCTTGGGAAATTTGCAAGAGCTGCACCAATGAATCTCTCATTCATATGAAGACAAGTAAGTCTTTCCTTCAGGGTTCTCTCATCGGACGATCTGTCCATGGTCATTGGATGGATTGAATCAGTAGCGGATTTACAAAATTCTGATGTTTATGATGACCGCCTACAATGCGTACATCGCGGGAGGACAGAGTCATACGTACTGATTACACCGGGATTCAATGGATCTTGATCTTATCGAGTTAGTTCTGCCCCGGCGGGGTGATAGGGTAATGGCATATAAGCTATTCATATCCTAATAAAGGTCTTAATCTCCAAATTCCGCCTTCTTCCTGTATCATTATCACAATTGCTTCCGCAGCTGCTGGAAGCCAAGTTGGTTACACCCATACCTCCCAGGAATCATAATCCTAATACCAGGCGTGAATATCACATGGGAGGAGGAGGGCACTGGACTGATAGATGTTACAATCTGAGACACCGGGTGCAAGATCTTATTGACAAAGAACTTCTGAAGTTTGAACCACCGGAAGAGAAGCCGAGTGTGATGCAGAATCCGCTTCCCTCGCATGGGAATGATAATGCTGGTCCATCTAGTAATGCAGTCAATGACCAGAAGGTTATGTTCGATTCATCGCAGCTCATCACGCCTCGTGGAGCCCGAGTTCGAGTGCGTTTTGAAGAAGAAGAAGCTTCGCCCGAGGTAGCCATGGTAGCTCACAACAAGCAAAAACTCACCAAGCAATGGCTTAGATAGAGGAAAGATGTCGCATCAGCGGAAGACCAAGCTCAAGGGCCTTCTAGGGCTATGTCTTCAATGTCGGCGTAAACGCTGTGGGACTGATGTTCTCGAATCCCCTGACATATCTACAAGGCAAGCAACTGCCTTAATGGACGAGGAGAAAGAAGACAGCGCCAGGGAATAGCTCCGAGAGGGACTTCTCTGAGTAAAGAGATAAGTAAGGGTAAGAGTCATTCCAATTGAGTAGGTGAACCAAGAGTCTCTTTAGAGCGAGATCCTTTACCACGCCTAACTAAATGAAAGAAAGTAAGAGAGAGAGAGTGGGCGCGACCAGCTGAGATGAAACCCAAAAATGCATTACTTTGACTCCGTGCACCTCTTAATAACAAAGAAGAAAGCCAATTCAGATATTAGTTTAGAGCATAGGAAGTCGTGCATTCATTCCGAAACAAGCGACAAACTTAATAGGGAAAAATTGCTTTTAACACGCGTTTAGCAAGCTTTTAGGATCACAAAATTAGCTTCTCGTTAAGATTGGACTGCTCTTCCAATTATTGGTCCTTCTTCCATTGTTGGGCTCTAGAAGTGAAATTACGGATGTTATCCGTGAGGCCCATTTTCTCATCCCATGTCTTTCTGACGAGGCAATCAAACTCAGGGTGTGTGGTCCATGAGGCTAAAATAAAAACCTGAATGGACGGTCTCTCTCTTGGGCAGGGCGTTGGAGATAGGTCCAGTTTAATCAGAATGGGCCTGTGGTGTGTCCGACTGGATTTTAGGAAGGTGCTGCACAGTGGTGTTGGGGAACATAGTGGCCCAGATATCATTAACAAGGGCCCGATCAAGTCTAAGCAAGTACCCCTGCGCCATGTATATTTTGGGCCAGAGAAGCCCAAATCAACGAGCCCATTTTGCTGCACAAAATTTGGAAAGATTTTTCACCCTGGAGTTAACCGACGGGAGCCTCCTTTCCTATCTTCAGTGGATAACGTTGCCTTAAAATCACCTGCCAAGAGCCATGGTTGCCTACCTTGGTTCATGATTCCAGAGAGATCCTGCCATAGAAAGTTTCTTTGGGTAGCATTTGGGCTACCATATATGGCCGAGAAAGCAAATTCCTTGTTATCATCAATGAATTGACGATGGCTTGCCTGAATGGTTACCTCAACCTTATCGCTCCAAAGGAGCCAAATGCCGCCAGAAAATCCATTTGCCTCAACACGATGAGAAAAACTCAAGCAAGATATCTTGATTACTCTGTCCGCTTTTCAACCAGCTATGCGTGGTTCGACGAGCACTAAGATGTCAGGCTTGTAGGCATGTAAAAGGACTTGAGAATGCGATGAAATTTGCCAGTGGCAAGCGCCTTGGCAATTCCAAGCTATAATAGAGTGAGTCATTATGAAAACAGGATGATGGAGGAGGTTAGTGCTCCATCTCGGAGCTATCCATATCTTCATCATCATCTTCATTATCTTCTGCAGTTGCTATATCCATAGCTTCGTTAATGGCTTCCATTAGCATATCTGAGACTGTGTGGTTGGGTTCTTTCGGCCTAGAAGTCAGGTTCTGGACCTTAATGGACCCTCACCCCGTGCTTGGATGGCGCTTTATCTGGAGGGCCTCATATTTGCCTTGCCTGTAGATTGATCAGGCGTGGCTGGAGCATGGGTTGAAGCATGTTAGGCTCTGCTGACTGGCCCATCAATGGGCTTCCAGTCCTTCTCTGGAATTGTGGATAATAACCGCTGAGTCTTTCTTTTTATCAAGCGAAGTTCTAGCTTGTGAGGCTCGATATGCGTGTTGGAAGCGAAGATCGGTGGCAGGCTTTTACCTTTCGCTATACTAGGAATTTCGCTGACAAGACCTCTGATATCCCCATTTGCTTGACTGGTTAATTTTCCCCCTGTTCGTTAGGCATTTCATCCGAGGCAGCCAGGATGTCAAACCTCGAAGCCCGATTGTCACTCGTCAGGTTACTGCTAGGCTCTGCTTTTTGCTCCCTCTGTCAGACCTCCAGTTTCGTCTCTGTACCTGCATCCAAGGTCCGTCTTTTTAATCTTCACGCGCCTCCTTCGGTGGTTGAGAGGGTTGAACCGGTCTTTCAGTACTGGACATCTTCTTTTCTGCGACGTTCCCGTAATAAATTAGCTTGCATACGCACATTATAGGAAAATAATCCCTCTTATCACGCTCTGCTGTTCCCACGGATATCTCATCAAAGAGCCTTCCTCTTGTTCTGGCATATGCCTCTTCTTCTACAGATAGAACCACAAACAAAGCCCTAGCCCATCTTCTTGCACCTAGTGCAGCCTCTTCGTGCATTCTTCCTAAGGCTAACTGCGCATTCGATGCCTATTCTCTCACTATTGATTCAACCTCCTATTCTGCTTAAGGCACCTACGTCGCGAACAAGCCATGAAATAGCAATTGCCCCTCTTTCTGTGGCAGTCGAAATAACTACCTTCTCTGATTCACTATTCCGAAAGTGCCTGAAAAGGAAGATATATCTTATATATGCTAGTTATTTTATTGCCGATCTTGGGGCAGAATGGAATCGCTTCAAAATGCTCTGGATAGGCGAAATTCCCTCTTATCAATTGCTCTTGTTTCAGCTTGAAAAACAACCCTTGTCCTGTCCTATTCTGATTCAACCTACTAAAGCTCTTAGATATAGGCTACCGTCAACCTCAAGCCTAAACCTTATGTTTACCTCTTCTTACTTGTCTGTCCTGCTTCCTCGGATTCAATATCCCATGCGAATTGGAATCTATCTAAGGTAGGTAAATGCCTTACAATCTCTTTCTTCGAGAACAAACCCTGTTCACTCAACCATAGGCGCTGGCCTTCCTTTCCTGTTCTTGCAGCTACTTCTGGGCTCGTGGGTATCCTTGATCCAGTTTAGGCAGCTTTCAGTCCTGGGAAAGCTCTATCGGAACTTGTTTTTCAAGAAGGAAGGTGTGAGATTGAGTATGAACCAACGAACCAAAGGTTTATGCTCGCCACGTGATGATTTTCGGGGTTCAAAAAAGCGGATATTCCCATAAGAGCGGATTCTCAAAGACCGTCTTCTCTGCATCAGACTACTACTCTTGATTCAATTCCTTCGACACATCTGCGGCTTGCTAACATAGGTTTAGACTGAGTCCCTTTAGTTCTTGCGCTCGGTCTCTATTGCCCCCTTAAGAGTTCCTTCTCTATCTACGCAATCCTCTTCAAGCACCGATCAGAGGCCATACATTCCACAGGAGAAGCATACCGTATGAAGCCCCTCATATTCCACATTAAGCCATTTATCATTCAACAAAAAGCCACCATGGCGCTTTCTGTTCTATCGGGACTGAAGCTTCCTTTCCTGGCTTTGCTTCAGAATAATGCTTTGTCTGGTACTACTAAAGAGGCCTTGCCTTTCGGTCTTCTTGTTCCTGGCTTTCAGCTTGAAGACAAGACAGAGTAATAACAATCCACTCTTTCTTCTTTTCTTTCGTTCGTTCCCCAGGGCAAGCTTACTAATTAATCCCCTGGGGTCTACACACTCACATTCTTTGACTTCGGCGAATGCTATCTATCAGCGTGCATCACATAAGAAAATGGAAAACAAGAGAAAGATCCTTAAGCTTGGTGTAATAAAGAGATAAGGAAGCAAACTCTTTCTTTGCGAGAAATGACTTCCCTTTCGAAAGCAATGTATCTCTCACTCATGGAACACAAACTATAGCCTAGCAACATAGATATGTTGCACTCTCTCTATACTCTTTCTAACCAAGTACTATACTAGTGAATGGGATAATGAGGGTCCGTAAGGAGAAGAAGAAGGTTTGGTGAATAAGAAGGCAGAGGCAAGCGCAGAAGGGAAGCAAGAAGAAGGAAATTATGAAAGAACCCAACAAGTTAGATAAGCTGCTGTAGGAGCTTGCTAGGGAAAAGTCTCTCCAGGTTATGTTGCATAACTAATATCCAATTTAACGGAATCCCTTAGTTCAAGGGCAAGCTCACAATGAAAGGAAGCTAGGTCTTTAATGAGGATCCGAAGGACTTGCCTTTTCGTAATTCAAACCGACGATTCGACAACAAAAGGAGTTGTCGTCTGGCCATCTTTCTTCTTCTTCTCCTGAAGCTTCATTCAATTTAGTCTTTCCTACCCCAAGCTACCTTTTCATTGTTCTTCTTTCTGACCCGCCGTCTCCAACAGGGGAAAGTCTCAAATTCCTAGTCTAAAGTTTCGGGTCGACCCGGTCGCGCAACCGCCAATAAAGACATTGCTCGAAAACTCCTTAGACTTAGAAGTTTGAGAGTGGAAGAAGATTCATCACCGGGATGGAGATATCCGAAAAAGAGGCCAAGTGGAAGGTAGCCCAAGACATAAAGGCCTTGAAGCAGGCAGTCAAGCAGAAGTATCGGAGAGGGGATTTTGGGACCGCCGGAGCCCAGAAAAGGACTTTTTTGCCGACGAAAGGTTCGGGCTAATGGGCCTCTTTCAATAGATTCATTTCCGCAGTCGAGTGATTGTTGGAAGAGTTTTTACCGAAGCCGGTTACCGCCTTCCGGGCCCAGCTACTGAGGTAAGGGGAATGCCGCATCTCTCGATGAGAAGGAAAGAAGAGCAAAGAAAAATCCCTTTCTACCTTTTGACTCTCTCTTGATCTTTCTAATGCTTGAATGCAAGACAGGTCTCGAGCCCAGCAGGACAGGAGATCCGTTTAGGATTGTACCTCTCTATGCGATCATTACCAAATTCATCCATGGAAGGCTTCTCATAGCGCTTGCTTGATCTAGAGGTAAAGTCACTTGTTTTCTTTCTATCTAACAAGCCCGGCACTACCTTTTTGAATTGCTCTGGTTAGTTGCCAGGGTTTAGCCTCAGATGGATCTCACCCCTCACTTCAATGCCGGGACAAGGGAGGATGATTGTCTTGTGGGCCTGCCTGAATAAGTAGGCTCCTTTGGAGGATCTAGTCCCATTTAGCGTTATTGGTCAATAGCTCAAGAGGATCTTTGCTGGGATCACCCTATTTGTGCCTTTCTCTGGATTGAAAAGGAGAACTCAAAAAACCGAGTCAAGTAACTGGATTCACCTGCCAATGACAACATCAATATTTTGCCCCCTTTATTCCAGTTGAACAAGATCCGGAAGATAACCCGCAAGCGGTTGGAAACCCCTTACAAATTACCTTCCCAAATGAAAGAAAGCATTCTGTAACCAAGGCGCGATCCAGCCGACCAAAAGACACTTCAAGAAAGTGGTGACCCTTTATGAATCAATACTATCTTGATTCATCAACTTAGACAAAAACCTGAGAGTTCGAGCCCACCCCCTGCCGTAGTCTTCAGACTCGCCAAGGCAGCTAAAGGCCCTTTCGACTAGTCTGTAAGAACCTCCTCAGCCAGCATCACAATCGCAAGGAGCGAATGGGGTAAGGTCGGGACCTTTGACTTCTTATTCGTATCATGCCCGGGTAGCTACTCCCGAGGTGAGGCTTCCGCACCTCACGCTTCTGCCCGCTTTCGAGGAGAAGAGCGCTATCTATTTCTTTCGCTTCAAACCGCCAGAGGCCGACCCTCTCTACGAGGGCCACTTATCGTCGCTCCTGTTTCCCAGACTGGGTTAGATAGGGGACACCAGCAAATGTCACACGGCCAGGAGGTGGCTCGCGTTCACTGAATAGCCTTTCAATCTCTCCTATCCAGCTATCAATCAAGGCTCGAAAGCAACCGATCAAGTTAGCTCCCGACATCGATGGTTCTATCATACACCTTTGGGGGTGGAAGGGAGATGGCAGGAGCATAAGGAAATCCATTTGATGATCTTCGATGTGATGAAGGGCAAAGGAGTAGGAAGTTGGTGTCCGACCAGATCTCTTTAGGGGCGGACGGGACGACGTCATCCATCTTCATACAAATCTGAGTATCTGAACTATTCGACCTGGGGATTATGGTTCAATATAGACTGGAACCGTCCAATGGTAAATGGTTCATGAGGAGACTTGGATGCCCGGAAGCTCGAATGGACACAGGTCAATCACTAGGATTGGTTAGAACGTGTCTTCTTCTACTATCAAACTCGTGTGCCACTGGGCCAGTAATGAAACTTACGGCTTGAGCGAGATGGTTAAGGACTTTCATCTTACGAGCAGAGAACTCCGTGTCTCTTGATTCCGTCCGCTTCTTCGAGGAACCACGCGATCTAATTTACTACGCTACCGACGTCCGGCAACCCATTGATCCATAAAGGTTAGTTGATTGGCCTACGTTTTCCAGGTCCGGTAATTGATCGATCCCAGACGAATGTAACACGGTGGTAGGGTCACTCGCGTTCACTTGGAAAGCAAAGCAAGTCGATAAGACTCGTCCGAAGACAAACCAAGCTATCACTCAACGCTCTCAAGTCCTGGTTAGAGGGTGCAGATGGGCTTGCTTTGGTTGATATCTGCCTTGAGATATTGATAGATCTATGTTTCTGTTCCACACTTTGTTTGAAACAATAGGTCTTCAATCAAAGAAAAAGATCAAAAGAGAAGAAAGTCATCAAAGTCAATCCAATGTCGCATTGACCGAACTGGCATACCTTCGGCTTGAATCCTAGACAAAAAGTGAGAGCCGACTTGGACTCCTATACACCTATCAATCAATGCTCTAAAGGATATGTTCAGGATGTGCAGGTGTGCTAGAGTTATGGTGGGAAGTAGCCTTGAGATATTGGGTTCTCTTAGTTTGGTAGGAACAACAATCTACAATCAAGATAGATAGATAGAGATAGGATCGGTAGAACCTGAACCGGGGCCTTCTAAAAGAGTGAGAGTTAGAATGGCTTCCAAAATGCAGATTAGGGTGCTACACACTTTTCCAATGTCGATAACTTCAAGAAAACATCTGTTCATTCTATAAAGTGCCTTCCGAACCTTCCTGCCTTCTGAGTCGCTGGGGAGCTACTCTCAATCGTTCACCTTCGGACCCTTATTTCTTCCTGCTTCTCCTAAGCAATTCCACCCAGTGGGAAATTCTAGACAAGAAGAGATCTATTTGTCGCCCTGGGTATGGATGTATCCTTTGCAACTTTAGGAACTCGTTAATCCTTATCCGGGTGAAATAACCGATCAGTTCCTCCTCAGTAGAGGTATGAGAGCAGCAAAAGGATAGAGCAATTCGTGTCTTAATGGCCAAACGGAGAATTCGGAGAAAGGAACTAATATTCTTCTTATGTTGATAATAAGGATCCAATTTCAAGTAATCTCTGGCACAGTAGGAGCTTTCTTTGCTGTCCTTCTGCTATCGCGCAGTCTGACTTTCTTATAGAGAGAGAGAAAGGCGCTTTCACTTCTGATTAACCCGAAATGGCTGAGTAGAGAGAGCTTCTCTTCTCTTTGTTTGAAATATCAATTATTCTCCTCTGTCCCCGCTTGTTAGTGTTATAGGATAGCTCTCCATTCAAGTCAGTCCCGGAGGCAAGTTAGTAGAGAAGTAACCTTTGTTAAGTAGGAGGGCAGATTGGAAAGCCAAGATCTTCCTTTCCCTTTCGTATAGTGAGTCAAGCTCAATTACATATCTCACCCACCTTAGAAAAGGTATTGAATGGACCTCTTCAGACCCATTGTTCTCGGCAACTTTCTGTTTAAAAGAATTACGAAGATTCTGGCTTCGCCTTTGGCGATCATCACCAAGGAAATTCTTTCTCCGCATCAGTTCGGTTTCATCTCCGGGAGGATCTTCAAGAGATGATTGCATTTGTATCGCTTCGGAATGTATTAATTGCTTAAACCGAAGAGCGTTTGGAGGTAAGATGGCTCTAAAAGTCGATATATGGCCTTCGTATTCGGATCCTTTGTTAGCAGAGTAAATAAGACTCCACTAACATAGGGGTTGAGTGATAGACCACGACCTAGCCATAACTATAATGGTAAATGGGAAGTTGCCTTTGGTATACAAAGACCATATTCTTTCAAAACTAGAGTAATGGTCAAGGCGCGCTAAAACTATATAGCCGACACCCGTCAACCGACACAAAGCAAAGTTGTGAAAGGCTTACAATGGTACCGAGAATGAACTGCCATCGCTCCATATGGATTGGATGGTGGCAATTCAAGCAGGCCGAAGCTGAAAGAGGGTCTCTCCCGTTGAGACTGTTAAGTTTCGGACTCAAAAGAGTTTAGCAAACTCAGCTGCACCTCTATGTGAGATCAACGATTTCGCATGGCTAATCGTTACACCTAACTTAGATAATGCATCCGCGTATACCTGAGCAACTCGTTCATCAGCAATAAATAACCACATCATCTCCGAGAATAATCCCGGAAGACGCGACCTTAGTATATCAGTTGCGTACACCACCATACTAATATGTGATGTGATAAAGCAAAGAGAAGCCAAGACGCATAGTAGCCAAGTGGCTGACCTGCTAAAAAGCGTTTTACAAACGGCACTTCGAACACAACACATTGGTTGCCAATGTCGAATTAACAATTAACGACAGAGGAAGCAAAGGATCCTAAACAAGAAGTACAATAGCCACCCATCTGTGGCTGACTTCAATTCATAGGAATAACATGTCCTGTGACCTTGTAGTTGGTCTAAAGGTCTAGTTTGCCAGAACATCTTCATCTTGTGGTAAACGCCGGATCACTAGCGCAATCCACTCATGAACTGGTCGTAACAACCGCTGGTTCACGTAGTTGCCTATGGCAAATATCCGTCTTTTCCCCACACACCTCTCAAACCAATCCAAAGACCATCCAGACACCAACTTCTTTGTCGGGGTCGACACGTCCCCCTTCAGAGCAAACTCCCACTTGTTGCGTGAACCCAACCTCTAAGTTCAGATTAAGCCATAAGGCGATAGACTACCTTCCCTGCCGATAGTTCAACTATTATGTGGCGAAGGAGAGCCACCGCTGAATTACATGAAGGGTGAATGACGTCGAAGATCAAATACGAGAATTCCAGATGCAGATATTGGTTGGATGAAGAAGTCAATAAATCCCATCCTGGACAGCGGTTTCACTCGTTGCCTCAGACCTGAGCGAATTCTCCAAATCTGAGTTGGGCGGCACTGGGAAATCAAGGGCATTAGCATTGTCATTTCTAAACGGCCTGCCTCTTCTTTGAATTTATCTTTCATCTAACGAATAACGAAGATGATGACCAGTCAACCTAGGGTTTCCTTATATAGAAGGTTGGTGAGGGATAGAATGGATTCTCCGGCAACAGCAACTGTAGCAGTAGACACATTAGCATCCGTAGCTACATAAGCGGTAGACCTTTGACTGTCTGGCAAAGCGACTTCTCTGGATGTACCTAACGTCTTTCATCTTTCACTCTTATTAGCGTACTAGTCGGTTAACGAGTTACCACTCAACACTGAGTTCCTTCTCCAGCGTCCAACGTAGAGCGGAGGTCCAACCGACAAGCCTCCATGGATGGATTATTATTTGAATACTTTATATATGCATATGCGCAGCTTAGAAAGATGAACCAATTTGGGCGTAGAGACTTCCCTTTCGTGAAAACCATACGGCAGATAGTGATAGCTCAACGGGGCTATTGGAAAAAATGAATCTCCTCGTTTGCGGCGTGTAATGCTGAACATTGTGTCATGATCAAAGTGACTCGCTTCCGTTCCCGGAATGAGCTATTTGATCGAACCATAAGCGAGTAGAGTTGGCCCGTCCTATCATCAATCTTCGATGAAAAATACGAATTCCTCCTTTGATTTCCAAGAGCACTAAGACGCATATAACAGAAAATCAAACCTGCTCTCGCCTCCCCTAAAATCCCCATTTTTATCTCTCTTTGATCAGAAGCCGACTCAAAGAGTATGCCAAGTTCTCAATCTGAGACTGAATCTTTCCGGAGCAGCAGCGTAATGACTAGGTTTGACCCCTTAGATAGAAGCTACTATCTGGATCTGGATACGGACTGCTATTAGCCCCTTTGATTATCTAATTGAAAGCGGATTGATTAGGAAAGAGTTCTTCACTAACCTCAGGTTATCACGAGCTGCACGGAACTACCACTAAGACTAATCTAACTAATGTTGAGTAAAGACCCGGCCGCTCCTAAGCTACTAATTAGTAATCTTTCGATCTCCTCCTCCTTTCGAAAACTCCTCTCGTCATAAAATCCTCCTTTTCAGAATCATTGAACAACGAAAAAGGGGGACACACTTGGTAGTGTACTTTGATTCCTTGGCTCCCATTCTCAACATTCCGCTGCATCTTCGTAGTATTTGATTCCCTTTGTGTATTGCTTCTCTATAAGATGGCAGATAGGGGCTTTACTAATATAGAAATGGAAATCAGATAAAGATACCTAGTCTGCGCTGTTAGAATCCATTGGAGAAAGGCTTGCTCACTTCTTCATCTGTGAGATGATCGTATGAATTTGAGAATAATGGGATTGGACCTTGCTTCGATCCCCTCTTGTTGAGACTCCAGAAACTCGTTGACCTATAGCATAGATGGTTTATCCGAAATGAAAGAATTTCATTGCCTTGTAGTCGTAAAGAGAAGCATGTGCCTTCCACCTATCCTTGCACACGTATAGCCGGGCTTTAATAAAGAACGCATCGGGCAGCGAGCGGAAAAAGAAAGTCGATTGAATCTTGGTAATTGAGTGAAGAAGCTCTCAGCGAAGAACAACCCCTAAATCTCGGAAGTATTGAATCGGGATCCGATCTCCTTTGATACACTAGAGTCATAAGGTGTGTACAGACAGACAGGCTTCCTTTCGAAAGGCTAGGCACCATTTGATCCAAAGCTCCTCACTGGCTAGTTGCTTCTGGAGAAGGGTCACTCTAAGAGTAAGCAGAAAGCGTCGCCCAAAAAGAGAATAGTTTTCTTGAAGAAGTCGCTCGAAGCGTAAGTAAGCGAAGAGATGGCACCGACCTGCCATACGTATTATTCTCCCTGCCAAGTTTACTACCCGCTAACGGATACGATAAGAGATTCCTCCAATAGTTAGAGTACTCTTCCCTACCGGTACCGGAAAAGAAGGCACAGAGCAAGGGGTTGAATTCATAACGAGTAAGTCCCCGGCAGTCTTTCATGAAGACATTGGAAAAAACTTTCTTCTAAGATGGTGAAGGCGCAAGCAAATACATTATCCGCGCCTTTGCCTTTCCAAGCTAGTCGGTGCCAGTGCGAGTAGAAGTGGTTGGTGAAGCTACAAACTTACACTGAGGTAGATTTAATACAAAGAACAAACTATCATGAGAACGAATCGTCATATTGAGAGAATATATTGAAAGAGATCCTGTATACGAAATTGATTAGAAAAGAAAAGGAAGGATCCGAAGGTTTGACGTAGTTAACCTCCACTTTAGTCAACTTGTCTGCAACATTCTTCCCTTCCCGATAGATGTGCTGCGAGACCCTGAAGTCCATAGTCGAAATCAAATGCAAGGTGGCCCGCCAGCGCCCAATATATTTCCACGGCACGTCCAGGCTACGTTTCGAGAGGAGATCAACGACGTAGCTAAAATCGGCTTCCAACCAAAGATTGTACCAGCCGCACTGGAAAGCTCGCTCAACTGCAAACATAGCTGCGATCAATTCTGCCTCAAAAGCGAAGCCAACGCCAGAGCGAAAAGAAAAACCTCCACGAAAGTCACCTCTAGAATCCCTGAAAACTCCCGCAGCAATACATCGACCTGGAGCACCGGAGGCGGAACCGTCTGTGTTAGCCTTCATCCATCCAGGTAGAGGTGGAAACCAAGGCACCGGAATGATCTTGGGAGCCGTACGGCGACGGCCCAAGACACCTAGCGAACGCAAAGGCAGGAGATCCGAACATGTGTTTGCCATACAACCCGAGTCCAGAGTAGCCGACTCTTTGATCAAAGAAGGAGAATGAGCGTCGAACTGTGATCCGGGGTGATACAAGATGTAATTGTTTCGGAGATGCCAGATGATCCAAGAGTCAGACATGAAGGCCACTCTCCAGAGGAAAGCCAACTGATCGCTGAGACGGACTCTCATAGCACGAACACAAAGGTCGTTAAAGCAGCCATGAATGGGGATGCATACATCAAAAGCCGTGGTAATCCAACTCCAAATCGACCGGGCAAAGGGACAATCGGCAAGAATATGATCAACGGTTTCAGCTGCGGAGAAGCAGAAGGGGCAAAAGGAGGGACCCGAGAAAGCCCAACATCGAAGAACCTCCGTGAACGCAAGTCGATTTCAAATCGCCTGTAAGACCACAATGGAAGGACGCGGAGGGATGCCAGAGGACCAAATCCAGCTTCCCCAAGTCACCTTAGGAAAATTGGGTCGAATAAAACCTTAGACGAAAGCGATGATGAGAAAGTGCCTCCGCCAAGCCTTATGAGTGGCCACCGGTCGCCTGAGCCCCTCTCTTTCTTTCTTGCTGCCAGAACTGGCATTTCTCCTTCGGCTTCCAACCAACTAAGCCGAAAGAGCTACTGGAACGAAGTCATCCTTTGGGCAAAACCCTAGAGGCCGGACTACTGCTTCTTTTAGGCGCTTAAGTGTCTAAAGTAGAGCGTAAATAAGTGAATCAGGATGGATCGACAGGACAATCTTTTCCTTCAATTGTCTTAGCCTCAAACGTAAATAACTTAGTGCCGAAAAGATGATCTCGTTAGAGTCTGGAAGAAACTTCATGGGTGGAAAGAGAAAGATTTAACGAATCGCTAATCTTTCCCAGACATCAGTGATTTGGAACATTAGAGGTACACTTGGTTGGACCAAGGAAAGAAAAAAGGGATGAAGCTCAAGCGATGGGGCCCTTCTCACCTCTCCCCACCCCTTTCTCACAGAAGCAACCAAAGCACAGGTGACTCGCTATGAGAAAGGCCTTCCTTTCACAGCGCTATTCCGGACACTCTCTAGCAAAAACCAAGGCACCAAGCCCAGGCAATGAAATTCTTTCCCTTCCCGGGCGAATTAAAAAACAAAAAATAAGCAATCTAATCTAAAGTAAAGATCAGTCCAATTGAAACCTTCTTTCTTCGATCAGAATACGAATGAGATCAAAAAGGCCATCATTAATGCGAACAAGGCAATTGCCTCGGTAGAAGCAAAGCCAACTAATACGCAAGCCCATCTCCCGAAACAAGAAAATCAAAGCAAAAGGGCCTCGCGGCTGTCGCCCTCTCTCCTTTATGTTACCCATCCCGGGAGCACCTGACCTCATCTCTGTCGGTGAAATTCGATCACAGACTTTCGCTCCTCTCACATTCCTTCGAGTGGCTTCGCTCCTTATCGAAGGCTTTTCTTATATATCTCCTTCCGGTTCAGCCGTACCCCATACTTAACCCAACCTATTCCCTAAGCAAAGGAAGAAGTAAAGTTCCACCCTTCCGTAACCCTAGCTTTGATTTCAGACAGGGCTATAGGTTGATGAGGAAGAAGATAATTCTATAACCAGCTCTACTATCTTCTCTTCTGATCGTGACTAAAAAGAAAGATCCCTACCGTTCGTCTCGTTCACCTCTTGAATCGAATAGAATGAAAGGAAAGGCAGATTCATCTTGCTCGAAAACATCATCGGACGCAGTCTAAGAATCCTTTGTTTTTGGACTTCGATCATCTATGGGCTACCGACTGCCTTCACTTACTGCCGCAGAACACCGGTATAACCAGTTCAAAAGGAATGCCTTGCTCTCATGTTCGCAGCACAGAAGATGCGACATTACCTAATTGGTAAGACCATATACCTGGTGTCAGGAGTAAACCTTTTCAAGATCCTTGGCTCTTTCCTGGTGTCAGGTTATCAAGAATAGAATCAGAGCAAAGAAGATCCATTTCATCTGCATCCCTTCACTCCGCAGCTATTGACTCAGCTCTTACAGAAGGAGTTGTGAAAGAAAAAGCGGCACATTCATTTCACTCTAACAATTTCTTTTTATGTTAGTTAGGCTTTTGCTTTCTTTTAGTTCTTCACTTTACATCTATCTCCAAAACAAGCTAAGCAAAAAGGACGAAGTAATTTCGTATATGTATATGTAAAAGATGTGGACTGGAGAGTTAGTATTGAGGTCAATATGCTTCCCCTTAGTTGGACAGCTTATCGAAGGGAGGAGGAAGCGGATTATCCTGCTTTCCCTAGACCTATGTAGTGAGTCGTGTAGGTGGCGTGTTGCAATTAGGACCATACATTGGGCGAGTTTTTCCCTCATCGCTAGCCAGAACGGAATGGACATAGTTGCGATCAATTACGAGAGCTCGACCGGCAATGGCATCTCTTTTCTTCCTCACCTCCCGATTCTCCTGCTACTGCTCTAGCTCCTCGAGAAGGAAGAAACTACGGCTCGAAAGAATCAAACTCAAACCGGCTCGAAAGCTGCAAGCGGTTCGCGGGAGGGGTATAGGTATCGATCACGTGTGAGGGTGCATTGGGCTATCGATCTGGAGCTACTGCATAGACGACTGGGCGGGTACATAAGCTATGGATCGAATGTGTATGGATCACTGTCTAAGGCTGGCTTAGACAGGCTTTACTTAGATGGCTTAATCTGCATAATCTCTGAATCCACTTAAGCTCAGTTCACTAATCACCTATACCACTCTTCCTTTCTTTCACCGCCCCGGTATGGATCTTGAACCTTTTCTAAATTCAATTGCCTTCAATCTCTTGTTTTTGTACGGGGAATAACCCGTATAATAGGATAACGAAAGAGATCTGTAAATGCTAAACTATAGTCTTTGTATAGGTCTACTAGTCATAGGTTGATATGCTGTTAACTCTACCGGAGATAGGTATGGAAGCAAAAATGGGTATATATCCAGCTACGCTTTTAGATAAGGAACTGAACCTCAGGCCATAAACGGAATCCCTATCATCTCGCGCGGGCATAATCAACCGTATCTACTAGTTCAGTACCAGTCCTTTTTTATTGTAAAAAAGGTTATGCCGGTACTGATGCTACCACTGGTGCTTTGCCTCCTCCACTACAGGAGGTACCCCGGATAAGCTACTGAATAAGCTACTCGTGCTAGTTAATTAATTAATCCATAATGAAAGCACGAGTGCTAAAGAATTTGCCGCTTAAGAGTTTGGTTGATGCTGCATATCGCACGCTTGTTATATTTGTTTATTTAGTATAGTATAACTAACTGAAAGCGCCTATGAATTAGTTCCAAGAAAGCGGCCGTTCACGTCAGGAATAGAGGCCGTTAAGGAAAGGATGTACTTGCTTCTACTTTATCTTCGTCGAGATTGGGTTGGTGCTCCGTGTACCGGGTACAAGAAAAGAAAAAGAAAGACTCCAAAATAATATAATATAGAATATATCAAGAATTGCTTAAATAACTCAGCGATCTCAAATCATAGTCACGATCTACTAAAAGGCAAGTAGCTTGATTGGTTCAAATCCAATTCGTGAGAGGGCTCTAGAAAGGCCTAAATTCTTCTTTTCTTTTTCGGTATGCCGCTCTGCGAGCAGAGCGAATGAACAAAAAAAGATGAATGAGATTTTTTGGCCGTCATTCCTTTTTAAAGGAAGCTCACGAACAACTTGTCGCGGTGCAAGAGATCCTACCGCAAGGGCACCAGAATCCGCCACTCGAAGTGGTGGAAGGACCATCAACATTCAACGACTTACGTCGATTAGAAGTGGATCATCGACTGGTTATACCAGCCAAAACTCATTTACGAAATATTGTAACGTCGGTCGATATAGCTCATTCTGTGGCACCTTCTGAAGAAGGTGTGACTGTCTTGCCTCAAACGAGGCCCCTGGGAGGCCAGTCGGAGGCAGCAGAAACCGCATCTACGGGGCAAAACCGAGCCGTGGAGCAAGCTGGACCATCATCGCGGCAGTGGGAAACTAAATCACCCAGTAATCTTAATTCTTCAGATTGGCGATCTCTTGCCCGATGTTTTGAATCGCTTCCTGAGCCCGGCGATGAAGCTAGTTCGCTTCAAATGCCCAGGAGGCGTTGACACAGCAGCCGCCAGCTGGTTCCGGAAGCGACAGACCATCTTCCTCTATTCCCCATTCATCCCATGCTACTTTCAATGAAAATGAAATGAGAGCTATTGACCGCCGTTCTCTCCAACTTATCGAAGAAATAAGAAAGGATAGATCTTTGACCCAAACGTTCAAAACGGCGCTCATTAAGCAAGAGAAGATCATCCTACTTGTAAGCCACATATTTTACGAAAATCACCTATTGATAGCTGATAAAGAAGATATCAGCAGAGGAGTTGACATCCATTTTACTGATCTCATGCAGCGCGACATTCGTTATCGCAACGAACGGCTTCAGGCCATTTTCGTGGATCTTGAAAGGAATAGATCGACTAGTCGATTTTTTCATGCCATACTCTCGGACATAAGAAAGTTAGATTCCACCTCTGGTCCGCCTTCGTAGTTGGATCCTACTTTAGTTTAGCTTTTTCGATTTGCCTGGGGAGGAGAGAAGGCGAAGCTGCTTTCTGGGCTTGGCTTGGTGCCATTGTATTTTTCTAGAGAGAGGCCAAAGTTAGGCAGTGAAAGAGAAAGCCGACGTTAAGAAGTGGAGACCGTGGGACGACGCACCCTGGGACGGCTGAGTGCGTTTCAGGTTGGTTTGAGGACCGTTGGTCAAAGAAAAGGTAAGGTCCTGATTCCGGGACGGAGCCGTATGACGCGAGAGTGTCACGTACGGTTTCTTTGAGAAGGGTGTGATACCACCACCTATCAGGCCCGACGAGCGGTCCACGGAGCTGCATCCCTACTCACCTGGTCCATGCACATCGCTCTCTCCAGGAGGTTGGCCGCCTATCCTAGATCTTCCCATTTCCAAGAAGATCCCCGGCTCGATCTGGTTTAGTATCAAGGTGATTCTGTTTCTGTTCCTATATATATGGGTCCGTGCGGCATTTCCACGATATCGTTATGATCAATTAATGGGACTTGGCCGGAAAGTGTTCTTGCCTCTATCATTAGCTCGGGTAGTCGTCGTTTCTGGTGTTTTAGTCACCTTTCAATGGCTCCCTTAATTATGTGCGAGGAATTGCCCTCTTGACTAATGGGAAGCGGGCTACTCCCCGAAAATGCCCCGCCCGTAGCTTCCTTTGTGTCGTTGGGGATTGAAAGCTAAAAGGGCGGGGGACGCCTTAGCCCTTAGAATCGAATTCTAAACCGGCGTGGCGCTGCTGGATGCTTCTGATCAATAGAACAAAAGAGGAGTCCGCCAAAAGAAAGATCACCAAAAGTAACGACCACCAAGATAGGCATAGTAATGAAATCTTTTGATCACCCATTTTTGGAAAACCATTTTTGGGGCTTCCGCCTTACACAAGGCAGATTGGATTGCCTGAATC